AACAATAAGAATTATCCTTTATATATTTAAATTTTTTTGTTCTTGAACCTTATACCTTTTATTTACTATGTTGCTAATGTGCTTTTTGAAAGGTTTTTTTATAGGCTCATTTACAATATAATCAAAAATTTTTATTGATTTTTTGAACGAACGATTTATTTTAGTATCAAACTATATTATATTATTATTAACTAATATAAAATCAAAAATTTTTAATTTTTATTGATTTTCATTATTTTGTTCGTTATTTTCACTAGATTTTACTTCAATTGGTTCTACATCAATTATAGTAGAATCTTTTTTAATTTCTGTGGCTTTTTTTGGTACAATAAAAAACCCTACTGCAGGTGTTTTTAAAAATTCAGCTGCAGAACCTTCTTTAAATTTATGAATAAAAGGTAATGGGTTCACTTTTAATTTTTTTGGAAGTAATTTATCGTCTCCTGTAAATAAATCTACAAAACGATAAACTAAATTCCAAAATTTAGTTTTTTTACGATTTTGTACTTTTACAAGACGACGTAAACGTTCTTCTTGAACAGGTGTTAAACGATGGCGCTCTTTAAAAGCTAAACGAGCTACTTCTTTTGATTCAGATTCTTTATATAATAGAATAGTCTCAGCAATAGCTTGTTTTATAAAAAATCTTGAAACAATAAGATCGATTAATCCATGATGTAATAAATATTCAGAAGTTTGAAAATCTCTTGGCAATTGTTCTTGAAGCGTTTGTTGAATAACGCGTCGACCTGCAAATCCAATAATTGCTCGTGGTTCAGCAAAAATTAAATCACCTAACATTGCAAAACTTGCTGTAACTCCGCCAGTCGTTGGTGAAGTTAAAATAGCAATATATAAGAGTTTTGCTATATTTTGATGAACATTAAGAGCTGCTGAAATTTTTGCCATTTGCATTAAACTAAAAATACCTTCCTGCATACGAGCACCACCAGATGAACAAGAAATAATTAAAGGTAATCCTTGTTCTGTAGCATATTCTATAATACGAGTAATTTTTTCTCCAACTACTGAACCCATACTTCCACCTAGAAAAGTAAAATCCATTATAGCAGCAGCAACTGGAACTCCTTCAATTAAGCCTGTTCCTGTTTGTACTGCATCTTGAAATCCTGTATTTTCTTGAGCTTCTAATAAACGCTCTTTATAAGGTTTTTGATCTTCAAATTTCAACGGATTGCAAGATGATACAGTTTCATTTAATGGAACCCAAGTACCCATATCAATAAAACGCTTAATTCGTTCATAACTATTCATATGTAAATGAGTACCGCATCCAAAACAAACACTTTTATTATTTTGTAAATGTTTTACGTATAAAATAACTCCACAATTCTCACAACGAATCCATAAATGTGGATTAAATTTAGGCCCTCTAGGTTGTGGTGCTAATGCCAACTTCATGCCTGTTTGTTTTTCAAACCATGAAAAAACTGTCATAATATCGAACCCTCTTCTTTTAAGTCTCTATGTTTCTTTTTCTAGTGACCTCCTTTTTTTTTTCCGAGATCACTATTAATATAGTTTCATTATTTACCTGAAGTTAATTTTTATTTTAGGCTTTACCGGATTTGAACCGATGGCCAACTGCTTGTAAGGCAGCCGCTCTACCAACTGAGCTAAAAGCCTATTTGTTCCTATAAATCTTAATCTATATTAGTCTTTTTTTTGAATTTAAATTGACTATTTCTAGTTTTTATTTCTTTCTGCTTTTCTTTTAAATATGTTTGCAAAGGAAATTTTTTTTTAAATTGTAAAAAAGCTTGATTGTTTTGAAAAAAAGATATTTTTGAAAATATATGTGATCCTGCAGGAATCATTTGACCAACTATAACATTTTCATGCAATCCTAATAAAAAATCAGTTTTATTCTCTAAAGCATTTCGTGTTAAAACACGATGGACTTCTTGAAAACTTGCAGCTAATAAAAAGCTTTCAGCGTATAATACACTTTTTGTAATTCCTAAAACAATAGGTTCGTAAATTATTGGTTTTTTTTTAGCAGTTATTAAATTTTTATTAGTTTTTTTAAGTGTTTTTATATGAATAAATTCTCCTGGAAAATATCCACTATCTCCACTGACTAAAATTCTTACACGAGTTGTCATTTCTCGAATAATAATTTCAAAATGTTTTTCAGATATATAAACTCCTTGATTTAAATACGCTTCTGTTAGATGAAAGAGAAGTATTTGTTGGATTTTAAAAATTGCTTTTTTGTGAGCATAATCAAATTTAAAAATATTTTTGCTTTCTTCTTTAAATGGGTTTGTATCTTTTTCAATAAAAAATCTAAGAATTTTTAAAAATTGAAATTGTAATTTTCCTGGAACATTTACACTATTTTCAATTTTTTGCGATATTCTTGCTTCAAACAATTGTTCAATTTTTGGAATACCTTGAACAATATCGCGTGTTTGTAATTTTTGTGATTTTAAAGTTAAAAGTAATTGATTTTTGAGAATGATTTCATCATTAGAAACATGAATAATACCATCTTTTGCTACTAAAAATGGTAATCCATAACGAATAGAACATGAATTCTTATTTATTTTTATTAATTTTCCATTAATAGGTGATAAAATATTAGTAGAAATCGTTTGTCCCCATCTAAAAATTTGACCTAATTTTAAATTAGTTGGTGTTGTTATAGATATTGTTATAATATCATTGCTTTTAAAATTGCTCCAATATGTTTGATTCATTAATTGAGTATAACGAATGAGTTCACCAGATAATTCTGACATTTTAAATCCTGTAGCAATTTTTGTCATTGGAAAAACCCATTCATTATTATAAGTTTGAAATACTAAATTTTTAGAATTAAGTGAAAAAGGTATATTAGAAAATGCGCTGTAATAGAAAAGATTAAATTTTTCTGTTTTAAATATTTTAACTTTTTTATTTTTTTGTAATTTTTGAAATTGATAAAATTCAGGTAAAAAAGTAGTATACCATTTTTGGCTAGTAGTAAGGTTTAATTGAAAATTCAATATATTTCTTGAAAATTGCCATCCAGTTCTTATATTGAATTTTATTTTGAAATTCTTTTTAATAGGAGTAATCAAAGGAATTTGTTCTTCCAATAAAGAAGGTGGTTTTATATTAGGACTATACAAAGACATTTGTTCTTCCAAAAAAGAAAATGAATTTATTTCAGGACTATACAAAGACATTTGTTGTTTTAATAAAGAAGGTGAATTTATTTTTTCAATATTTTTAAATACACTTTTTTTATAAAAAAAAGATGTCCAATTTTTTTGAAAACTTAAATTTGAGGGCAATGTTTTTTGAAATGCTTTTTCTATTACACAGATACAAAATGATGCATCATTTTTCTTTTTTCTATATAATGGATATTTTCTTTTTAAAATAGAACGTATGCCTAATTTTATATTTTTTAATTTATAGAAAATAATAGCTGTATCTATTTGTTTATTTAAAGTTTTCTCAAAATTAACTATATAATGTAATGAATTAGTTATATTCCAATTTATTGTCGGGTTTAATAATTTTTTAGTATTATAAAAATTTTTATATATTCTATTATTTAAGTTTTTTTTATATTTAGATTTTAAATTATAAAATTTTTTAGTTGAAAAATATTCCACAGCTATTGCTTGATTTTCAAAAATAATATTTTTAATATTTTTATTTGAAAATAATAAAAATTTTTTTAAATTTTTATTAAAGTTAGAAAAATAAAAATTTTTTTCATTTTTAAATGAGAAAAAAATCCATCCTTTTTTATAATAAATTAAATTATTTTTTAATTTTTTCTTAATAATATGATCTTCAATAATATTATTTAAACTATATGAAACAAAGGAACTTGTATGTGCCTGGATTTTAAATATATACTTATATATATATGAAACCTTATAATTTGACCATAATTTAATTGTTTGTTTTTTTCTAAAAATTTCTGATTTAGCTGTTAAAGAATATTTCAAATTTTTTATAGGTAAATCCTGAATTTTCAAAACTCCACCATTTAAAAAAAAATGGGGCATTGTTATTACACAGAAGATATTTAATTTTTCTAAAAATTTATGAGAAAATGATAAATTTTTTGCAATAAAAATTAAATATTCTGTATTTATACTTAGAGAATTCGATAATAAATGAAAAGAAGAAATCAAAAAATAAAGAGTTCCAAAAGAAAGTGATTTTGCTTGATTTTTTGGAGAAGCTTGATATAAGTGTTCAATATTTTTTTTAAAATATTTTACCGAAATATAAATATAATTTAAATTTGATATGGACCATATTTTGGAATACCAGAAAAAGTTAAGAGTATTTTTTTTTGATACTCTTTGAGAGTTCCAAAATAAAATAATTTTTTTAGTTCCATAAAAACTAGAGGAATAGTTATTTTTATGAAAACGTATTAAATTAAAAGGTAATGAAAAAGCTAATTTTTCAAAAAAGATGTGTGATTTTATTTGTTTAACATTTGCACAAAATGGAATATGAAAATTTACTTGATAAAGTGGACTCTTAAGAGATAATAAATCACCTCTTTGTGTGAAACTTTTTATAGAATAAGCTTCTCTATGATGATTTAACGAAAAAACCCAAAAATTTCCAATTGTATATGAAAAATTAGTTGTTGGAACATTAAAAATTCCCCAGTGCGCATATTCCGCTTTAGGGGGTATTCCACGGATCACTAAATAGTTAAATTTTTGTGGAACTCCATAAAGAGTTAAATTCTCAAATTGAATTTCACCATCAATTTTGGATTGAATAGGGTGTAAAGATTCAGGCAGTTTTTGTTTAGTTGTTTGAACTTGAGAAGTTTGAGCAATTATAGAATTTTTAGTAATCCATTCACCTTGTCGTACATATAGAATACTTCCAGGTGGTAAATGAGCTTCTTGCAAACTAAATGAAATTTTATTGTCGTTAGGAGATTTAATTTCTAAAAGAACCCTGTTAGTATTTGTAGTAGTATATTTGATCATATAAACTATTTTACCATGCGGAGTTCTAATAAAATTACCTGTTAGTTTCTCTGGAAAATTTATGAATCCAGCAAAGGGTGCATTATATGTTTCTAACGATTCGGTAAAAAAAACACCAACCCCCCCTGTATGAAAAGTTCGCATTGTTAATTGTGTTCCAGGTTCTCCGATAGATTGAGCTGCAATAATGCCAATAGCATCGCCAATTGTAATTAAATCACCTTTTGCTAAATCCCATCCATAACAAAATTGACATACTGATTTAAAAGTTTGACAAGTAAGCGGCGATCTTATATAAATATCTTTTTTTTTTTTTACAAGTTGGCGAGCAATTGTTAAAGATATAATTTGATTTTTCTGTACTAAAGATTTCGATTTTTTTAAATGAATTTTATTTTTAGAGAAAAAATAAGGGAAAAAATTAATAATTTTTTCTTCTTGAAAAATATCTTTTTTTAAATTTGTTGCTAAAAATCGTCCAATTAATCGCATTTCATTTTTTGGATTTTTAATTAAAAGCCCTGCATCCGTATAACAATCTACAATTGAAATGACAAGATGCTGTGCAGCCTCTACTAATCTGCGGGTTAAATAACCTGAAGTTGCAGTTCGAAGAGCAGTATCAACTAATCCTTTTCTTGCTCCATAGCACGAAATTAAGTATTCCGTTAATGTAATACCTTCTCGAAAATTTGATTGAATTGGAAATTCAACAATTGTTCCTTGAGGATCTGCCATTAATCCACGCATTCCTACTAATTGTCTAGCTTGTGAAATATTACCTCTAGCACCCGAAAATGTCATCATAGATAATGAATTAATAGGATTTTTCTTTTTAAAATTTTCTATTACACTATCACGAATAAAGTCACTTGTATCATTCCATAAATCAAGAATTTTTTGTGATTTTTCTATTGAAGTAATATTTCCGGAAAGCGCTGCTTGATCACTAGTTTGCATTAGTGCATTTGTTTGTAATAAATGTTCTTTTTTTGCACTTGGAATATTTAAATCATCTATTCCTAACGAAATACCTGCTTCGGTTGCTTTGGAAAATCCAAAAAGTTTTAAATTTTCTAAAAAATCTAATGTAGTCTTTTCACCACATTTAAATAAAACCCATGCTATATATTTTTTAAGAGTTCCTTTATCGAAAGGGCCATTAAAAAATATAGAAGCATTCTTATTTTTTTTTTTTAAATTATAAAAAGTACCCATTTTTAAATGATGATTAATTAACTATATAAAAAAATATTTAAATCGATATTTCACTTTTACTATGAAAAAAAAGACGACCAGGTGTTGTACGAATAATACTAAAATTAGTTGGAGAATCATAACGCTCGGCCCGTATTGAATAATAATTCTCAAAACAATCTATTTGATATTCTAGTTGTGCCTCTGAATCTAAAGCATTTTTTTTACTATTAATATTTTGATAATTCGAAATCCAATTTATCCATATCGGAGTATGAAGGGAAATTTCTCCTTTATTATAAGTAAATTGAAAATTCTGAAAACTTGTAAAATGTTTTGGTTTTATTAAAGCTATTTTTTGTTGAGTTTTTATTTTAATATCAAAATTTTTATAATTTGATATTAAAGATGACGCTGGGGCAGTTAAATAAAAACAACCTAATATCATATCTTGCGCTGGTAAGATTAATGGTTCTCCAGAAGCGGGAGCAAGGATATTATTTCTTGACCAAATTAAATTAAGAGCTTCGATACGTGCTAAGATAGATAAAGGAACATGAACTGCCATTTGATCTCCATCAAAATCGGCATTAAATGCTGGACAAACTAATGGATGTAATAAAATAGCTTTTCCTGAAACAATTTTAGGGAAAAAAGCTTGAATTCCTAATCGATGTAAGGTAGGCGCTCTATTCAAAAGAATTGGAAGTCCTTTCACAATTTCTTGTAATAGAGGTAATAATTGGTCTTGATAATGTTCAATCAATTTTTTAGCCGCCGGTGTACGAATTCCAATATGTTTTCTTTTTAATTTTTGAATAATATAAGGTTGAAAAAGTTCTACAGCCATTTCTAATGGCAATCCGCATTCATATATTTTTAACGTTGGACCAACAACAATAACAGAACGTCCTGAATAATCAACCCGTTTTCCTAATAAATATTGTCTAAAACGTCCTTTTTTTCCTTTCAAACGCTCTAATAAAGATTGTGCTTTTTTTTCAGTCGATTTTTTTGTTTTTACATAATCATCATCTGTTAAAATAATTCCAGTATAAAGTACACTATTGACAGCTTCTTGCAAAGAACGTATGTTATAACACCAAAATTCCCAAAAAGTCTCTAAAGATGAATCAAAGATTGTCCATTGAAGTGGAAAATAATCAATCGCATTATCTATAAAAAAATGTTGTTGATTTCGTTGTAATAGTTTTTGATATAAAATATTAAGATCTGACAAAAATGGTTCTCCATCTATAATTGTAACTGGTCGTAAGTCTGGAGGTAGAACAGGTAAACAGTCTAAAATCATCCAAGAAGGATGCATCAAATTAGAAAAAGCTTTTTGTAAAAATGAATATTTGCGTAAATGTATTTTTCTATATCGTTTTACACGAGTTAAGGATGATTCAAGAAGTTTTAAAAAATCTATAGTAATAAAATTAGAAGTCTTCTGATATTCTTGAAGAAGCTTGCTAATAAAAACACCTATTTTATCTATTTTTGAATACTCTACCTTAAAAAGCTTTTGCAAATTTATAGGATCATAATGCGCTAAAATTGTTTTAATAACAGTACCACCTGTTTTTAACGGATATGTTTTATCTTTATAACTAATATCTAATTCTGAAAATTCTCTGATTTGATATGCCGCATCATAATTTTTTATTTTTTTTAAATAATTATAATAAGGAATTAAACATTGATTTTCTGTTGGTATTGCCCAACTATATTCAAGAAATATTTGAATATTTAATAATAAATCCCAAGATAGATCATAATCAATTCCATATAAAAAGAAATCTTGAGGTTCTCTTAAAATATTGCGAAATTCTGCTTCTTCTATTTGAAAATTTGACTCAATTTTTTTCGTTTTATAAATATTAATCTTTTTAAGATGAAAGAGTTTTGGTAATTTTAGTTTACTTCTTACATTATTTTTCATACTAAAAAATATAAAATACCACGGAGAGAAAATTAAAAAATCAGTAGAAAAAAAACAAAACTCTGTAGCAGATATCATATTTTCAATACGTTTATTAGACCAATTTATACTAATTCCTAAGGGAGATGGCTTTATAGATACAAATAATGGATGTATAACAGGTTGTTGCAACTTAATATGACCAAATCGATAACGACGTACTCGTGAGTGAGTATAAGCTACACCACATTTTTCACAAAATTTTTTATCTTTTGTACATACAGTTCCACAAGCACATGTATAATCTTTTACTGGTCCAAAAATTTCCTGACAAAACAAACCACCTTTTTCAGGTTGTAACGTTTTTTTATTAATTGTACCCCATTCTTGAATTTCACCAATACGATTACCGTTGTCTAAGGAAAATTCTCCCCATTCTTGAATTTCACGAGCAGAAACTAAACCAATTTTCGCTTGTTTAATAGTTGGAAATATTATTTTTTTCATAAAATTAAAATATACTAAATTCTATCATTCAAAAAATCTTTTAAAAAAGTTCCGTATCTATATTATTTAAATCTACCAAACAAATCTTTTTTGAATGTGAAGAAGAGATATAAAGTTCAAAATTCAAACAAAGTGCTTGTATTTCCCGAAGTAATAGCTTTATACTTTCTGGTCGTTGTATACTAACAGGAGTATTTGCCATTACTTGCAAAGTAGCCTTATTTCGACCCCCTAAATCATCAGATTTAAGAGTTAATAATTCTTGTAAAGTGTAAGCAGCTCCATATGCTTGTAAAGCCCAAACTTCCATTTCCCCTAATCGTTGACCTCCACGATTTGCTCGCCCTTTTACAGGTTGTTGAGTTATAACGGAATAAGGTCCAGTAGCCCGAGCATGAATTTTATCGTCTACCATATGAATCAATTTTAAGATATATGTATAACCAACAGTTACAGGTTGTTGAAAAGCAATACCAGTACGTCCATCAAAAATTTGAATTTTTCCGGGGTGTTGCGGATTGAATAACCATAAATTTTTTGTTTTTACTGAAGCTTCATATAATTTAGAAAATACAAAACTACGAGAAGCTTCTATACCAAATTTTTCATCAAATAAATTAATTTCAAAAGATTCATGAAGATATTTGCCTGCTAACCCTAATAAACATTCTAAAATTTGACCTACATTCATCCGAGAAGGTATTCCTAATGGGTTTAGTACAATATCTACTGGAGTCCCATCAGGTAAAAAAGGCATATCTTGAGAAGGTACTATTTTAGAAATAACTCCTTTATTACCATGACGTCCAGCAATTTTATCACCTATTTGAATTTTTCTGCGTTGTAAAATGGATACTCTTACAAAAAAAATTTGGTTTTTATCTGAAAAAGTTTCAACATTAACAATAAGTCCTTCTACACCTTTCGGAACTCGAAAGCTTGTATTTTTCATAGGTATTTTCTTAGACTGTAAAAGAGTAATATTATTAAAATTTTCTGAAATTCCTTTGGGATGAGTTATACAAACTTTACCTACCAAATAATCACCTTCTTTAACCCAGGTTCCTTTTTTAATAATCCCTCGTGAATCTAAATTTAATAATTTAGATAATTCTTTTTTTGAAAGAAAAGGCATATCTTTTGTTATTATTTCTAGATCAGTTTTTGTCTTTTTATTTTGAATTTGATAAGAATCAAGATGTAATGATGTAAGTATATTTTTGGATACCAAATTTTCATTAATTAAAACAGCATCTTCGTAATTATATCCTTCCCATGGTATATATGCTACAAGAAGGTTTTTTCCAATAGCTAATTTACCTTTAACACTAATACCCCCATCTGCTAAAATATCTGATTTTTCAACCCAAGTTGCTTCATATACATGTGGTCGACGAATAGCACAAATACTTTGATTAGTTTGCTTATAGGTATCAAAAACAAATGTTTTATAATTAGTTCTATATTTTATGGAATTGGAACTATCAAATTTTTTTATAGTTTTAGTATTTTTTATTAGCAAAAAAGAAGTTAATGAATTTTTGGTTAACTTAATATTAAAATAAATTTCTTTTTGTTTGTTAATTAAAGTATTAACATAACTCGAATTATTTAGAGAAATTTGTAAATAATCCACTTTTTGTTTAATATTATGATATTTTGGAAAAATTTTTGAATAAAAAGATAATATTGTAAAGCTATAAATTATAGGATATATTCGATTTATTATAATAGAATCTTTATTATTAAAAAAAAAGTGTATATAACAAAAATTTTTTAACAATTTTGGTTTATATAGTTGAATAAAATTAGAACAAACTTGAGTAATAAAACCACTTGTTGATGTTTGTAAAAAATGAACACTATCTGATACCACACGAACTTCAAGGCCAGTTTTAACTAGTGCAACTTCAGGTGAAACTAAAGCAACTGCTTGTCGTTGCATATTTGATCCCATAAGAGCTCTATTTGCATCATCATGTTCTAAAAATGGAATAAGGCTCGTTGCTATAGAAATCATTTGTAAGCTTGAAATAGACTGAGCAGTAATATCATTTAATGACGTATAATCAAAAGTCCAAAGTTTTCGTACAGGTAATTGAATACTAGGTAAACGATTCCATTTAGAAGTTATAATATCGGCTGGAATCCTAACATGCGCCATTTCTTCAGAAGGGTTTAAAAACATATACTTCATATCAGTTTGTGCTTGCCCTTTAAAAATTTTATAAAATGGAGTCAAAATTTTTCCATTAATTGTCTTTTGTGCTAAAACTGTAAATGAAAGAACTAATCCAGCGTTTTCTCCTTCTGGAGTTTCTATTGGGCAAATTCTACCATAATATGTTGGATGAATGCCTCGAATTTGTATAGTCGCTTGTTGTGTATTTACGCCCCCTGGCCCTAAAAAAGTAATACGTCTTTTATGGGTTATTTCGGCTAATGGGTTAGTTTCATCTAAATATTGTGATAATGTTCCTCCAATAAAAAAATTATGCCAACTTTTAGTTAAGCTTTTTGAAAAATTTTTTTTATTTTTTTCCCAAAAAATATTAAAACGATTATTTAAAAAATTTATATCTTTTTTTATTTCATTTGATATTTTTAAATTTTGCAATTTATAATTCAATACACCTTCAAATAAATTTTTAGTTTGAAGTAATTCTTGATATAAAAAATCACCACAACTTTGAATTTTTTTGTTGTCTAAATTATCAATATCATCTCCCAATTCTTTTCCAAAATAAAGAAATATAAGAGTTTGTGTTAAAAATATAAAATCTTTTGTTGTTAATCGAGAATTATGAAAAGAATCTTTTGTATTAAAAATTTTAATAAATTGCTGTCGTCCAAAATTACCCAAAAAACGATTTGCAGAATTCCATGCATATTGCCAAAAAAAGAAAAAAGCTGTCTCGTTAGTTATCTTAGTATTGTCGTTTTGCAATTCATATTCTAAATAGTGCGCATACAGATATCTATAAGCTTCTTCTCTAGTGTTAGGATGAACTCTTAAACCAGCTCGCATCAAAACTATATCATGTCGTGTACAAGTATCTAAATTTGTTGATGTTAAAGATGGAACCCTACTTGCATATAAAATTTCTGATTGTTGAATATCGCTAAAAAGTCTAAAGATATGAAAATTTAATGCTTGTAAAAAAACTAAATAAGATACTTGAGTTTGAAAAATTTTTGTTGTAATCCATATTCTTTTTTTAGAATCAAAATAAATTTGTATCCAACTTCCTCGATCAGGAACCACTCGTAACTCGGGAAGTACTCGAATTCCTTTTGTGGTATGTGTAGAATTAATTAATTTATAAACTCCAGGAGCACGTATTAGTTGGTTCATTGCTACACGTGAAATACCATTAATTATAAAATGCCCTGGTTTTATCATAAAAGGTAAAAATCCTATATTAATCCAATCAAAAAAAGTGTTAAAATTATTTTTAGATTTTATTAATACAGGTACATAAAGAGAAGCTCCAAAAGTTTCCTTTAAAAGTATTGCTTCTTTTTTTGTAATGATTGGTTTTTGAATCTGTAAATATTTGCTAAAATAAAAAATTTCATAAGAAAAAAGATCACTTTCTAAAGAAAAAGGATTTCTAGTATCAAATGCTTTTTTAATACCAATTTTTAAAAAATACATAAAACTCAGTTGTTGTGCATTTAAAAAATGTGGTAATTCTTTTATAATTTTACTTTTGTTTTTCTTAGCTATTACTTTTAAATAAAAAAAAAGCAATGGATTTAGAATATCGTCAAAAAAAACCGAATGCTTTTCTAGTTGAAAATCAATCGATTTTTTTGTAAGGTTAAACGATACTTTTTTTTTTAGCGAAAATTCCATACTCGTAATTCTTGATGATTTAATATTAATTTTTTTGCAACTCTAAAATGTATAATAAAATATTTAATGTTCTAGTTATTTATTAAAAAGGCGGCACTCAGACTTGAACTGAGGAAATCAAGGATTTGCAATCCTCTGCCTTACCAACTTGGCTATACCGCCTCTCATTCTCTTCTAAAAAATAGAAGAAATCATGCATGTTTATAAACGAGTTCACTTATATGAACAACAACTTTATCTACAATACCATAATATCTTGCTCCTCTAGCCGACATGAAAATATCTCGATCTAAATCAAGACATACTTTATTTACCGGTTGGCCTGTACGATCAGAATAAAGTATAGCTAGCTGACGCCGAAGACGTCTAACTTCCTCCAAATCTTCAAAAACATCGTTAGCTTGTCCCTTCTTTAAACTTTGAGGTTGATGTATCATAATACGAGTATGGGGTAAAGTAATACGTTCTCCTTTTTCACCACCAGATAAAACAAAAGAAGCTGTAGAAGCCGCAATACCTGCACAAATTGTAAATACATGAGCATCAGAATAGCGCATCATATCAAAAAGACCAAGTCCGCAAATTATAGAGCCTCCAGGAGAATTAATATACATAAATATATCAAAAGTTTCATCTTCCGCACTAAGAAAAGTAATTAATCCTATTAGTTGATTTGCTAATTCATCTCCCAAAGCATGACATAAAAACAAAAGACGTTCTTGATATAAGGCATAATAGAGATCAACCCATTCGGCATCTTCTTCCTCATCATATACAAAAGGAACTTTTGGAACACCGACAGGCATTAATAGAAATCTTATGAATTTTTAAGATTTCCAAAAATCCCAATAAATGCTTTAATTACCAACTTGATTTAATAACGCCTGGTAATAATCCTTTTAAGGCGTACTCTCGTAAAACATTACGCGATAATTGAAAATCTCTATTAAAACTTTTTGGCCGCCCCGAAACACTACAACGATTATGTAATCGAGTAGGAGCGCTATTTCGCGGAAGTTTCTGTAATTTTAAACGTAAGAGAAAATCTTCACTTTTATTTAAATTTTTATTATTTTTTAATAATTTTTTAATACTACACCGTTTTTTCAAATATTTCTGAACCAAAAAATTTTTTTTCTTTTCACGTTCTTTTATACTTTTCTTTGACATTTGAATTTGGCCTATTAGATTTGATAGAATTCGGTTAAATTTACTCTACTTTTTTCGAAATGAACCTTTAGTATAATTAACTAAAAGCCTTTGTGACGAAATTGGTAGACGTGTCAGTTTTAGGAACTGATGTCTTTAAAGACATACCGGTTCAACTCCGGTCAAAGGCAGTTGCTAAAGACAATTGTGATGCACTAGACTATGATTAATTACTCTGCTCAACTTCGGTCAAAGGCAGTTGCGATGCATCCAGTTGGAATTGAACCAACGAAAAACCGCATTATGAGTGCGGCGCATTAACCACTCTGCCATAGATGCCCAAATTTTTTAATTTTAAAACGTAACAGATTACTAAATAAAAATACGAGATTGACGGGATTCGAACCCGCGACTTCCGCCGTGACAGGGCGGTGCTCTAAACCAATTGAACTACAATCCCACACGATAAAAATCGTGCATTACCTACTACTGGAATTGAACCAGTGGCTCTCCGCGTATGAAGCGGATGCTCTAACCAACTGAGCTAAATAGGTTTTAAGTCCTTTCTAAACAATTTCCTCATCACTTAATAATACTTTATTATAATAATTTAAGTTTGTTTTTAAAATATCTCGCGCTTCTTTCGTAAAATTTTTCTTAGATTCTAAAATTTCATAATATTTAGGGTGCATAGCTACTAAATAGTTTCTAAATTCACGAAAATATAGTGAAATCATATTGATTGGGATCTTATCTAAATAACCTTGAGTACCCGCATAAATGCTTAAAATTTGATCTCCCAGAGATAACGGAGTAAATTGTGATTGTTTTAATATTTCACGTAAACGTCGCCCTCGTGCTAATTTTTTTTGTGTTTCTTTATCTAAATCAGAAGCAAATTGTGAAAAAGCCTCTAATTCTTCAAATTGTGCTAATTCAAGTTTTAATTTACCTGCAATTTCTTTCATTGCTTTTGTTTGCGCTGCAGAACCAACCCTTGAAACAGAAATACCAATATTAATAGCAGGTTTTATATTTGCATTAAAAAGATCAGTTGATAAAAATATTTGTCCATCAGTAATTGAAATTACATTAGTTGGAATATAAGCAGAAACATCGCCTTCTTGAGTTTCTACTATCGGAAGTGCAGTCATAGAACCACCACCTAATTTATCACAAAGTTTTGCTGATCGTTCTAAAAGACGTGAATGTAAATAAAAAATATCACCAGGGTATGCTTCGCGTCCAGGCGGACGTTTTAATAATAAAGATATTTCCCGATATGCTTGTGCTTGTTTTGTCAAATCATCATAAACTATAAGAGTATGATGGCCAGCATACATAAAAAATTCTGCTAGCGAGGCACCTGTAAATGGAGCTAAATATTGCAAAGATGGTGAACTATCAGCAGGAGCTGCAACAATTATTGTATATTTAAGAGCTTCTTTTTCATATAAAGTTTGAACAACTTGCGCTATTGAAGAAGCTTTTTGACCTATAGCTACATATACACAAATAACATTTTTATCTTTTTGGTTAATAATAGTATCCACACTAATAGCAGTTTTGCCTGTTTGTCGATCTCCAATAATTAATTCACGCTGCCCTCGACCAATTGGAATCATAGAATCTATTGCCAATATCCCTGTTTCTAATGGTTCGTAAATAGAACGACGATCAATAATCCCGGGAGCGAAAGATTCGATGAATCTAGTAGTTGAAGCTTTAATTAGACCTTTTCCATCGATAGGTTCTGCTAAAGCATTAACAACACGACCTAAAAATTGGTCTCCGACTGGAACTTGCGCAAGTTTCCCTGTTGCACGAACAGTACTTCCTTCTTGTATATTCAAACTTTTTCCTAAAAGAACTGCACCTATATTTTTTGTTTCTAAATTTAATGCAATACCGAATGTGCCATCTTGAAATTCTAATAATTCACCTACCATTACATCGTTAAGCCCAAAAATTCGTGCAATCCCATCACCAACTTGAAAAACAACTCCAATATTAATAACGTCAGTCTTTTTTTGATATAATTGAATTTCTCGCTTAATAATATTACGAATTTCGTCTGATTGTAGTTTTTTCATAAATTTTATATAAATATATAGCTGTTTTTTATAATTTTAAATAGTTAATAAAGTCGATGATTTTATAATTATTTATTTTTTTTTGAATGGGTAACTTTAGAGTTTCTTTTAATTTTTGTTTAATTTTTGTTAATGATAAATGACTTAAATTTTTATAAAAACATTTTATAATTTTTTGTTTTTCAAGATGAAAAAATTGATATTGATTTTTTTTTAATTGTATATATCCATTTAGAAAAAAATTTTTAAAAAATTGTTTTTCTTTTTCTATTATACTAAAAGTTTTTATTTCAATCAATAATATTTTATTTAAAGCATTTATTTTTTCACCCAAAGCCTGAATTACATTATTTTTTTCATTATTAGTGCATACTTCAGCTTCGAAAAAGTTTGAAACAATTTTTTTCCTTCTATTATTAAGAAGGTATTGCAATTTACTATCTAGAAAAAAAATTACAATTGATATAACTAATGATAAATTAATTAAATTTGTTTCAAATAAAAACTGATTTATTTTTAAATAGTTAAAATCAAGCATAATTATATTTAAAAGTTATAATAAAGAAAGAACATTAATTTTATAAAAACTATTGAAATATTTATGAAATAAAAGGATTTGCAAATAATATGGCTAACGCAACAACAAGCCCATAAATTGTTAAAGATTCCATAAAAGCAAAACTAAGAAGCAAAATACCACGAATTTTGCTTTCAGCTTCAGGCTGACGAGCAATACCCTCTAATGCATATCCCGCAGCTGTACCTTGTCCAATACCCGGACCTACGGCAGCAATTCCAATAGCAATACCTGCAGCAATGACGCTAGCAGCAGCAATAATTGAATCCATAATTTTTTTTCTCCAATATTATATATATATATATTTAATAAGATATGTACTTAAATCAAAAAGAATAAGAATATTTTCATAATCAACTAAATAATTTATTAAAAAAGCTTAGTTTATTAATGGTCATTTTCTAAAGCTTCGCCAATATAAGCTCCCGCCAAAGTCGCAAAAACTAAAGCTTGAATAGCACTGGTAAATAAACCCAAAAGCATTATTGGGACTGGAAGAAACAATGGGATTAAACTAATTAAAACACTTATAACAAGCTCATCAGCTAAAATATTTCCAAAAAGGCGAAAGCTTAAGGAAAGGGGTTTTGTAAAATCCTCTAAAATATTAATAGGTAATAAAAAAAATACAGGTGATATATAACGTTTAAAATATAACAACCCTTTTGCTCTAATACCCGCATAAAAATAAGCAAATGATGTAAGAAATGCTAAAGCAGCTGTAGTATTAATATCATTAGTTGGTGCAGCTAAATCACTGTTTGGTATTTTAATAATATGCCAAGGTATTAAAGCCCCTAACCAATTCGAAACAAAAATAAATAAAAAAAGAGTACCTAAAAAAGATACCCATTTTAAATAATATTTTTCACCTATTTGTGTTTGTGCTAAGTTTCTAAAATATTCTGTAAAATATTCAACAAAATTTTGTAAAATTTTAGGTACCGGTATTAAATCTTGAGTAGCAAGCTGCGCAATTCCAAGAATTGTAAGAAATACCAAACAAGATGTTATTAATACTTGGCCATGTATACAAAATGGACCTAAATGCCAATACCAATGATGACCAATAGAAATTTCTACAAGATAATATAAAGCTCTTGTCATAATAAATAATTTTGTTTTACTAGCTATTTTTTAAACAATTGAAAAGTATTATAAGAGGCCTTTCTTTTTTTTATATCGTTTGAAATTTATTTTTGATGATATTTTTTTTTGTCTTCGTTTTTTTTGTTGAAGATATAATACTAGTTGTTTTTGTTTTAAAAATTCTTGACCTGAAAGAATTGCTTGCTTTAATTTAGAAAGAATAAATTGAACAGAAGTATATGAATCATCATTTGATATAAGATACCAATCAACAAATGATGGATCACAATTACTATCAAGAATTGAAACTATTTCAATACCTAATCGACGACATTCTTTAATAGCATTAAATTCTTCTGATTGTCCAACAACAATTACAATATCAGGTAATTTTTTCATATTTTCTAATCCAGACAAATTGCTTTCCAACTTTAATTTAGCACGAATTAAAGATGCAATTTCTTTTTTTTTTAGCAAACTCCAAGTACCTGAAGCTTCAGATTTACGAAGTCTTTTTAAATAATTTAACGAAGAACGAACTGTTCTCCAATTAGTTAACATACCTCCAAGCCAGCGCTGATTTACGTAAAAACTGTTACATGATATCGCAGTTTCTTTTATTAAAGAAGCTATATGTTTTTTTGTACCAATAAATAAAAATTTTTTATCTTGACTTGCACTTTTTTCTAAAAATTTTAATAAATCATTTAAAAGGGAATAGCTTTGCACTAAATCTAAAATATGACGTTTTTTCAATTCACTATAAATAAATGAATCCATACGAGGATTCCATTCAGAAGTAAAATGTCCTAAATGCATACCCTGTTTAAACATTTCTTTTAATGTTATTTTTTCTTTTTGCATATTATTGTTCTTTTCCTGTGATATGTCATTTAAAAATTTTATTAAAAATTTAATAAAGCCTATTATCGGAGTTGAACCGATAACCTTCGGTTTACAAAACCGATACTCTACCCGTTGAGTTAAATAGGCTTGCTTGTTTTTCTATTTTTAATATAGAAATAGTTATAAAATATTTTTAAAATATTTTAAAAATTAGAATAGGTAATTTTTATGCATATGAGTTTAGTAGGAATTGAACCTACATTAGAAACTTAGAAGGTTCCTGTCCTATCCATTAGACGATAAACTCTATTTTTTTTAGATAAAGATTTTTTCTATAAATCGTTATATTGTTTCTCAAATGAGGAAAAATGACTGAGTGGCCGAAGGTAGCGCATTGCTAATGCGCCGTATGGTTAACATACCGAGGGTTCGAATCCCTCTTTTTCCGTTTAGTATTTCAAGCTCGGTAGGATTCAAACCTACGTCTTCATATTCCGGAAATATGTACTCTATTCCACTGAGTTACGAGCTTAATTTTTTTAAATAGACTTGTTTTTGAATACTCTTAAATTTACTTTAATAAAGAAGAACTAAGCTATTTTAATCTTTCCACCAGCTTCTTCTAATTGTTGTTTTGCAGCCTCAGATTCTTCTTTTGAAACTCCTTCTAATATAGTTTTTGGTAAATCAGTAATAGCTTCTTTAGCTTGTTTTAAATCCAAAGATGTTAAATTACGTATTACTTTTAAAACAGGTACACGTTTATCATTAGGAACTTCTTCAAGAATAACATCAAAACTAGTTTGTTCTTCAATTTTTTCTTCTTTTTCAATAATTTCTGGTGAAGCTGTATAGTTTCCAATTACAGTTGGCATAGAAGCATCTACACCAAAAGTTTCTTCTATTTGTACTACTAGTTCACTTGCTTCTAACAAAGTAAGTTCTTTTAATTTTTCTAAAATTTGATCAGTTTTTATAGACATACCTTTTATATCTCCTAAATTTGTATTATTTATATATCCTAAAAGAAAAAAAAATTCAAATAGGGGGTGTTTACTTTCATTTTGTATTTTAAGAATTAACGTTTTGAATATTGGATAGCTTTTCGAGCTTTTTTCAATCCATATTTTCGCCGTTCTTTAATACGCATATCTCGAGTTAAAAATTTTCCCAATTTTAAAGAAGATTTTAATTGCGGATTATATTCAAGAATTGCTTTGGCTAAAGCTAATTTAATTGCTTGTGCTTGAGCACTTAAACCACCACCTTGTACACTAATTTCAACTTTATAGTTAATTCCAGGATTAACTAATTGAAAAATTGGAAAAATCTTAGCTAATAATATTTTATTTTTTTGAAAATAATGAAAAGCCTTTTTATTATTTATAAGTATAGATTTTTTGACACTTGGCGTCAAGTTTACAACAGCAGAAGCTGTTTTCCGGCCTCCACTACATAAAACTTTTTCTTTTATTAATGACATTTTTTTTAATTCTCCTAAAGTTATAGTATATTTTAAAAATAGAAATTTTATTTATTAAAATAAAAATATTTACTAAGAGATTTTATTTTATTTGTTTAAAAACTAACAATTGAAAATTCATAAAATAATTTTGTCATTTTATAAATACTATATTGTAAAGCTTCTTTTGGCTCAATACTACCGTCAGTAATAATCTCAAAAATAATAAATTCAAATTCAGGTATTTGAGCAAAATTATGAATTGAATAATTTATTTTTTTAATGGGTTGTGGTATATTTTCTATATTAAAAAATTTTTGATCTTTCGGCTCTTGTTGTTTAGCTTTTTCTTGGATTGGGTCAACAACTTTAATCTTAAAATTAAGTATAAATTCTGCATCCCAACTTAAAGAAGCAATATATTGAGAAGAATTTAAAATTTTAATATTCGGAGAAATTTTGATATCAGCAGCAGTTACTATTCCTGGGCCATTTATATTAATAAATCCTTGAAATTCTGAAAATTTGCAAAAATTCAAAATTGAAGTTTCTAAAGTAAAAATAACTTTTTTTAAATTTTCAACGATATCAAAAACATTTTCTCGAACACCGTGAATATTATCTAAATGATGTTGGGCACCTAAAATATTAATTTCTGTTAAAACGAATCCCGGAATACTTGTTAATAATATTCGACGAATATTATTTGAAAAGTTTAAAGCATCTTCTTTAGAAAAAAGCCCAATATGAAATCGAGTATAGATTTGATTAAAATCTAATATTCTTGATTCAACGCATGAAATAAAGTTTTTATTTTTTTGGTTTTTATTCATAGAATTTTTTACATATAAAAAATTTAAATATTTAATATTTACAAAAAATATTAAAGTCTACGTGGTTTTGGTGGTCTACACCCATTGTGTAAAACTGGGGTAGTATCAAAAATAGACATAATATATAATCCAGATCCCCGTAATCCTCTTAAAGCAGCTTCTCGCCCAGCTCCAACTCCTTTAAGATTTACAAAAATAAATTTTATACCATAACTTTTAGCCACTCGAGCAGCATTTTCAGCTGCATATTTTGCACCCCCGGGTGTTTTTTTACGAGTACCTCTAAAGCCACATCGACCTGATGAAGAGCTAGCTAATACATTTCCTTTGAGATCGCTTATACTAATTAAAGTATTATTAAAAGAAGCAACTATAGACGCAAATGCAAATATAAATCTTCTTTTAGAAGGAGGGTTTTTAAAAAGTTTTTTCTTTTTTTTTCTCATAGATTAATTTTAATAAGTCTAAAGTTATATTTAGTTAGAAAATTATTTAAGATCAAAATTCAAAAATATTTGAATTTATGTAAAGAATTATCCTTGTTTTTGTTTATGTTTTGGATTTTTTTTACAAATAATCCGTAAAATTCCTTTTCTTCGAATTAATCGACATTTATCACATCTTTTTCGAACTACTGGACGAACTTTCATAAATTTTTTATGAATTTTTATTTTGTGAACGATAACGATGAATAATACGCCCACGTGTCAAATCATAAAGACTTAATTCCACATCGACCTTATCACCTACAATTATTCTAATAAAATTTTGGCGTATTTTGCCAGAAAGATAAGCTATTATTAACTCGTCGTTAAGTTTTAATTTAACACGAAAAAGCCCATTAGATAGACATTGAGTTACAATACCTTCGAGTATTAAGCGAGATTTTTTCTTCAAAATATTACCTCCCTTTTATTGAATGTTAAAATGAAATATTTTTTACCAGACGGCACATATTAATTCTCCACCTATACGATAACACCGAGCTTCTTTGTCAGTTAACAATCCCTGAGATGTTGAAATAATAACAATACCTAACCCTCCTAAAATTTTAGGGATTTCTTTATAATTTGAATAAATTCTTAACCCAGATTTGCTAATTCGTTTTAAATTTGTAATACAAGGTTTACCTCTAAAGTTATTTGGATTTGATGATGTATTTTTATATTTAAGATTAACAATTAATTCATTTTTATTTGAATCAAAAACAAAAAAATTATTTATAAATCCTTCATTATATAATATTTCACAAATATTTCTATTCATTTTTGTATTAATAATTACGACTGTTGATTTATGTACTAAATTAGCATTCCGGATTCGAGTTAACGTATCACTAATTGTGTCTATTATCATATTTTTTTGAATTAATTATTTAAATTTTGCTATAAATTTAAAATTTTTTTAATAAATAGCATAGCAGGCTGCGCTTTTTTAATTGGAGTTTCAACTACATTTTCTTTAAAGGGCAATCCAAATGCTTTTAATAGTTGTAAAGCAAAAGCATCTTTTAGAGTAGTAGTTACTATTGTAATATCCATTCCTTTGATTTTATTAATATCATCATATTTAATTTCAGGAAACACCAGTTGTTCTTCTATACCAAAACTATAATTTCCATGCCCATCAAAACCTTTAAGATCTAAACCTTGAAAATCTCGAATTCTTGGTAATGAAATATTAATTAATCGTTCTAAAAAAGCATACATGCGCTCTCCTCGAAGAGTAACGACTATACCTATTGGCATAAATTGCCGTAATTTAAAAGCTGCTATTGGCTTTTTAGATTTTCGAATAGCACCATGTTGTCCTGTTATAGCATAAAATTCTTTAATACAATCTTGTAAAAGTCTTGGATCATGTGGAGCTTCTCCAAGACCACGATGCACAACAATTTTTTTTATAAGTGGCACTTGACGGTCGTTTTTAAAATTATTTTCTAACGCTAAATCTTCAACAATTACGTTTCTATAATATTCTGCTAAACGATGCTTTAGAAAAAAGACTTTTTTATATCTTTTCATATAGTTAAAATAATAATAAAGTGGCGATTTATATTTATAATTTTATTTCTTCAAAATGAAATTAAAGAACTTCCGGAGCTAGTGAAATAATTTTCATAAATTTAGTATCACGTAATTCGCGTGCTATAGGCCCAAAAATTCGTGTACCCCGTGGATTTCCTTCTTTATTTATAATAACCGCTGCATTCTCATCAAAACGAATACTTGTTCCATTTGTTCTATGCACTGTTTTTTTTGTTCGTACAATAACAGCACGTATAACATCTGATTTTTTAATTAACATATTTGGCGTAGCATCTTTAACTACTGCAATAATAATGTCTCCAATACCAGCAGCCTTTTGATTTGCTCCACGTAATATACGAATACACATTATTTCTTTAGCGCCTGAATTATCTGCCACTCGAAGATACGTTTGTGGTTGAATCATAAGAGTTTTTTTCTACTTTTCTTTTAAAAATATTTCTAAGATTTTATAATTATGTTTTTTTTTGTTATGATATCAAAAAAGATCAATTTAATTTTTTAAAAGAATTTGTGTTTTAATCGGTAATTTTGAAGCTGCAAGCTTTAAAGCAATGCGAGCATTAGTTTCGGAAACTCCTTTTAATTCATAAATAATTCTTCCAGGTTTAACCACAGCAACCCAATAAGCAGGAGCGCCTTTACCAGAACCCATACGTGTTTCAGATGGTCGCATAGTTACAGGTTTATCTGGAAAAATACGAATCCATAATTTTCCTCCACGTCGTACTTGACGAGTTATTGCTCGACGAGCAGCTTCTATTTGTCTAGAAGTTATCCATGAACATTCTAAAGCTTGCAATCCAAAATCACCAAAAGCTAAATTAGTACCGCGTAGAGCTTTGCCTTTCATCCGCCCGCGATGATATTTACGATATTTTGTTTTTTTTGGACTAAGCATAAAAATCAAATTAGAAGGTTTATATTACAAGAATAAAATATATATAATAAATTTAGATATTTTTAATTGAAGTTAAAATATCACCCCGAAATATCCAAATTTTTACACCTAAAAGACCATAAATAGTTCTAGCAGCCTTTTCACAATAATCAATGTCAGCTCGTAATGTATTTAAAGGTATTGACCCATAACGTAATTTGTCAGAGCGCGCAATTTCAGCACCATTTAAACGGCCTGATATTTGTATTTTTATCCCTTTTACCCCAGCATTCCGTGCTTCTCTAATAATATTTTTCATTATTTGTCGATAAGGTTTACGTTGTTGTAAATCATCAACCACTTTATCTGCAAGAACAGTAGCATAAGAATTTGCTTTATCTGGCGATTTTAGAAAAAGAGTGCAGTCAAGATCTCCAAAACTCGGTAAATTTCTTTTTATATAGTAATCTTTTAAGGAGTTTATTAGCTGCATTCTTACTTTATTAAGACTTTTTCTCCAATTAAAATTCTTTTTTTTTATATCAGATTCAAAAAAAACCATTGGATATGCCGCATAAATTTCAATATATAGAGACGTAAATGCAATTTTCCGTCTTCGTATTTCAACATTAATTATTCCGGCTTTTTTAAAAGTTTTTTCTATATAATTTCGAAGAAAAGTGGCGTCCTGTATCCAAAGCGAAGAAATTTTTGGTTTTTCACACCAAAAATTTTTATGTTTTTGAGTAATACCAAGGCGGAAACCAAGCGGATGTACTTTTTGTCCCATATAGTAATTATCTTTTTGATTTTTTATCTTTTTTTACATGCCCTCGAAAAGTACGCGTTATAGCAAATTCACCTAATTTATGACCAATCATATATTCAGTAATAAACACTGGAATATGATATCGCCCATTGTGGATTGCTAGAGTATGACCTAACATTCCCGGTACTATTGTTGAGGCACGAGACCAAGTTTTAAAAATTTTTTTCTTTTGTTTTTTATTTATTTTTTTAAATTTTTTAAAAAGACTATCTGCTACAAAAGGATAATGTTTTAACGATTTTATTTTTCTCATAGAATGGGATTTATAATAAATTTTAAATATTCATATTTATAATACGAAAAAAATGTTTTAAACTATTTTTAGAAAAAAGGAAAATATATTATTATATATCAACAATTAATTTATTACTAAATTTTTTTCGTTTTCGTGTTTTTACTCCTAATGCAGGTTTGCCCCAAATACTTACTGGTCGTACACGTCCAATCGGGGCTTTACCTTCTCCACCACCGTGTGGATGATCTACTGGATTCATTGCAGAACCTCTTACATGAGGACGTTGTCCTAACCATCTATGACGTCCTGCTTTTCCTAATTTTATATGTGAATTTTCTATATTTCCTACCCGTCCAACAGTAGCCCAACATTTTTGTGATAATAATCGACGTTCTCCAGAAGGTAAACGTAAAATTACTTGTTGTTTTTGTTTGGCTATTAATTGTGCAACAGAACCCGCAGATCTTACTAATTGACCACCACTACCTGGGTGAAGTTCTATATTATGTACAAAAGTTCCTAATGGAATATGAGAAAGTGGAAGTGCATTACCAATAAAAACAGGAGCGTTTTGTGATGTTAATAGTTTCGTTCCTATTTTAAGTCCCGCTGGTGAGATAATATATCGTTTTTCCCCATCTTGATAATGTAACAAAGCAATTCGAGCAGTTCGATTTGGGTCATATTCTATTGTTTTTACTAATGCAGATACTCCAATTTTATTTCGAATAAAATCTATTTTTCTATATAATCTTTTATGACCACCACCACGATGACGAATTGTTATAATTCCTCTATTATTTCGACCTTGGGCTCTAGACCATCCTTTTGTTAATTTTTTTTCTGGCTTTTTCACAGAGATTTCATCAAATCTTAAAACTGAACCGTGTCGACAGCCAGGAGTCACCGGATTATAAAAACGAATTGCCATACTTTTTTTTAAAAAATTTTTAATTTTATAGATTAATTTTTGTATTTACTGTAATAATGACTCTTTTAAAATTTGATGATTTTTTAAATCGTTTATTTTTTTGTCGTGGACAATGTGTGTTTACAGCTAAAATTTTTATATTAAAAAAATTTTCTAATAATTTTTTAATTTGAGGTTTCGAAAGCTTTTTATCCACATCAAAACAATATTGATTTTTTTCAAATAATCGAGTATATTTTGGAGTATTTAGTACAGGATATCGCAGTAAATCTAATACCATAAGTTAAAATTCTCCTAAATTTATTATGTTTTAATAATTTTTTTGTACTGTTATATAACAGTACAAAAAAAAATTACTAAAACTCCTTAAACTATTTTTTTAATAAATGCTTTTTTTTTGAAACTTTGGAATTCTGTTTTTGATCAATGTTTGGATCAATCCAAGGTGCAGGAATTTTATCAAATTTTTCTTTTAATCGGGTTAATTTTCCTCGTCGATTTCGTAAAAAATAAAGTTTTCCCCGTGAAACTCTTGATCTTCGTAAAATTTGTAAAGTTTTAATACATGGAGCATGGATAGGAATTATTCGTTCAACACCAAATCCATGTGTAACTTTTCTTATCGTTATTGTTGTATTTAATCCAGATGAATGTAATGTAATTACTGTGCCATCAAAAAATTGTATACGTTCTTTTCCAGCTTCTTCTACAGAAACACCGATACGTACTAAATCCCCAATCAAAAAATTGGGTAGTTGAGATTTAAGAAAATTATGCTCAATTTCTTGAATAAGGTTGGTAAATTTAGTCATATTAGTAAAAATAAAATTTAAGTTATTATTAAATTATTTAATAATTCTTCCTACAACACCAGCACCTATTGTTTTGCCTCCTTCACGAATAGCAAATCTCATATTACGCTCAATTGCAATTGGTTGAATTAATTCAACAGTTAATTTTATATAGTCACCCGGTGCTATCATTCTAGGAATTTCGCGTGCATTAGTCATATATGAAACTATTTGACCTGTAACATCTGTTGTTCGTAAATAAAATTGTGGGCGATAACCAGCAAAAAATGGCTTTTCACGACCACCTTCATCTTTTTTTAAAACATAAACTTGAGCTTCAAAACTTGTATGTGGTGTTATACTATTCGGTTTTGCAAGAACCATACCTCTTTGAATGTCTTTCTTTTGAATACCACGAAGCAAAATTCCAACATTATCTCCAGCAATGCTTTCTTCAAGTGTTTTTTGAAACATTTCTAAACCAGTAACAATACTAGTTTTAGTTGATCCAAATCCTATAATTTCAACACTATCTCCAATTTTAATTGTACCACGTTCTACACGACCAGTAGCAACAGTACCACGACCTGTAATTGAAAATACATCTTCAATTGCCATTAAAAATGGTTTTTCAGTTTCACGTTTTGGAGTTGGTATATAAGAATCAACAATATCCATTAATTGATAAATTTTATCAACCCATTTATTGTCTCCTGGTTTGATATTTGGATTTTCAGTTAATGCATTTAAAGCTAACAATGCAGATCCTGTAATCATTGGAGTATCTTCACCAGGAAAATTATTATGTTCTAATATTTCACGAACTTCTAATTCTACTAATTCAAGCAATTCTACGTCATCTACTTGATCTTCTTTATTAATAAAAACTACAATATGTGGAACTCCAACTTGTTTAGCTAAAAGAATATGTTCTTTTGTTTGAGGCATAGGACCATCAGCACCTGACACAACGAGAATAGCACCGTCCATTTGAGCAGCTCCTGTAATCATATTTTTTACATAATCAGCATGCCCTGGACAATCTACATGAGCATAATGTCTAACTTTTGTTTCATATTCAACGTGAGCAGTATTAATTGTAATACCACGAGCTTTTTCTTCAGGCGCAGAATCGATATCATCGTATTTTTTACCTTTTCCACCTCCGCGAGCAGCTAAAGCCATGCTAATAGCTGCCGTTAATGTTGTTTTTCCATGGTCAACATGACCAATAGTACCAATATTGATATGTGGTTTTTTACGTTCAAATTTAGCACGAGCCATAAATGTTTCCTCCTATTATTATAAGTTTGTTTTAACTAAAATTGTTTTAATTAAGTTTTTTGTTTTAATATGATTTATTTTTTTTTTAAATTTTCTTCAAAAATACTTTGTTTGCTTCTGCCATTTTGTGAATTTCTTCTTTTTTTCTCACAGCATTTCCAGAATTTTTATATGCATCAAGTATCTCTTGCGTTAATTTATTACTTGTTGATGTTCCTATACGTTTTCGACAAGCTGCTAATAACCATCGAATAGCTAAATTTGTCCCACGGCTCTTTGCTACTTCTATTGGAAGTTGATACGTATACCCACGCTTACGGCGAGCTTTGATTTCCATAAGAGGTGTGATATTTCGAATAGCCTGTTCTAAAATAGTCAATGGTTTTTGTTTTGTAATTTCTGCAATTTTTCTCATACTTTCATATATAATTCTATATGCTAAAAATTTTTTGCCGTCTTTCATGAGATGTCGAACAATAGTTTCGATAAGAGCATGTTTATATATAGGATCAGGCACAGGAATACGTTTTTTTACTGTACGTCGGCGAGACATAAAAAATTAAAAATTTATATTAAAAATCAATCATCGGGCCAGTCGCTTAACACCATATTTCGAACGACTTTGGCTACGATTTTTAACTCCTCCAGAATCTAAACTACCACGAATAATATGATAACGCACACCCGGCAAATCTTTAACTCGACCACCTCGAACTAAAACTGCAGAATGTTCCTGTAAATTATGACCAATTCCTGGAATATATGCAGTAATTTCAAATTTCGATGATAATCGGACACGGGCTACTTTTCTTAATGCAGAATTTGGTTTTTTTGGTGTATTTGTATAAATTCGTGTACACACACCTCGTCTTTGTGGACAATGTTGTAATGCCGGTGATTTTGTTTTTTTATTTAAACGTTTTCGTGCCGATTTTATTAATTGTTGTATTGTTGGCATATTTAAAAAAAAGTCAAAGGATTCTCATTTTTATTATAGTCTATAAAAAAAAATAATCAATACAATAAAAATAAAACAAGATAAAGAAATTTCGGGATGTAGCGCAGTTTGGCAGCGCACCTGTTTTGGGAACAGGGGGTCACAGGTTCAAATCCTGTCATCCCGAAAACGCTTTTAGTTCAGTTGGAAGAACGCAGGTTTCCAAAACCTGATGCCGTGGGTTCAAATCCTACAAAGCGTGCAATATTTTGATAAACTTTTGAGTTTTTTCTTTATTTTCGTAGTATCTTACAAAAGGTAAAAGCCCACAAATTCGTGCTCTTTTTATAGCTGTTGCGATACAACGTTGTTGCTTTGATGTAATTTTTGTAATTCTCTTAGGTAAGAGTTTACCTCGCTTATCAACCATCTTCGATAAAAGATCTGTGTTTTTATAATTAATTAAACTCGAAGAATCAATATTCTTCAAGTTTTTTATTTTTTTTGATTCTATTGTTACAATAATTTTTTCTCTTTTCTTTTTTCTTTTTGATTTCACCACTACCATAGTTTTAATTTTGAATTTTAAATAAAATCTTTCCAAAATATTCAATAAATTCTTTATCATTTATTTTTTAATAAAATAAATTAATTTTTTAAAAAAGATATCATCATAGATGGCTAGCTGACTACAAACTTTTTTATTTAAAAGTATTTTAGATATTTTAAGTTGATTTTGAAAATTACTATAATTTAACCCAAAATAACGTACACTCGCATTTAAACGTGTAATCCAAATTTTAGAAAATTCGCGCTTTTTTAATCTACGACCAATGTACGAATTCATTAATGCTTTTAATGTTTTCTGTTGTGCTGTTCTATATAATCTAGAAGAAGAACCTCGAAAACCTTTTGTAATTTCTAAAATCTTTTTTCTGCGTTTTCGGGCAACATTGCTACGTTTTACTCGAGTCATATAACCAATGAAATTTATTTATAAAAAAAAATAGTTACTTTGAAAAATACTTAAAAAAAAACAGCAGTTTTCAATATAAAGAAATAAAATTAAGACAACATGAAATAGTAACTATTTAAAACTGATTTATTTTAAATTTCGAGTTGTCTACCCCCAGGGGAATTCGAATCCCCGTTTTTTCCGTGAAAAGGAAATGTCCTAGGCCTCTAGACGATGGGGGCTCATCCTTATAAAAGAGGATGGGGATAGGATTTGAACCTATGACCTTGAGATTATGAGCCTCACGAGCTCCCAGACTGCTCTACCCCACCAGGTAGATGTAAAACTAGATATATTTACAGATACAATAATGTCTATTCTTATGCGCATATGATTTACTTGTTGACTTTAAGGTTCAACGAACTTTTTTATTATATAAATAATATATATAGAGCGGATATAACTCAGTGGTAGAGTAACGTCTTGCCAAGATGAAGGCCGCGCGTTCGAGTCGCGTTATCCGCTAATCGGGAAAGGTGGCAGAGTGGTTTAATGCACCGGTTTTGAAAACCGACGTAGTTTTAAAACTACCGGGGGTTCGAATCCCTTCCTTTCCGAATATATAGAAATTCTCTATATGGGCCGAGCTGGATTTGAACCAGCGTAGGCGAAACCAACGGATTTACAGTCCGTCCCCTTTAACCACTCGGGCATCGACCCTTTTAATTATAAAAACTTTTCAAAACGATAAAAGAAGGGGGGGGGGTATGACGGAATCGGTAGACGTAACGGACTTAAAATCCGTTGATTCTTTGAATCGTGAGAGTTCAAGTCTCTCTATCCCTAAAAATTTTTAATATTTAATAAGTAAAAAACACAAGGCACTACAATAAAAAAATATTCCTTAAAACTATGACTAAAAATAAGAAATATATTTGTTTTGTTTTTACATTTTTTAAAGCTTTAAACTATTTATTTATTAGTTTTTTAATCTTCAGTATTTTCTGATTCACTTGAAAAGCTATTTTTTAATTTATTTAAAATTTTAATTTGTAGAAAAGGATTCACCTCTTCATTAGTTCGAACTTTATTTCGAGTTCCAGGCCAAAAATAACCAGCTTTTTCAGGAGTAAAAATTGTTAATAAAGGACGCATATTTCGACCATTATCACGTGCATTTTCAAACATCCATTTTCTAGTAAATGGAATTCCAGTACCATCTACTGTATTGAAAATATATTCAGATAAATCATCTTTAATTTCAGTTTTATCTTTTGGTTCATCTTCTTTTAATACAAGATAAGGAATTGGAGATTTATCACGTGGCCCATCAGTGAAAATCTCTGTTTCTATTGGCCAAGAAGTAAATTTAATTATAAAAGGAGTTTGACTATTTTTAGATTTTGATAATCTAAAATAAGTTTTTAATTTTTTTACAAAATATTTTTTAGTTTTAATAAAATAATTATTAGCGTAATCTAAAGTTGTCACTTTTAAAAATTGTGGTGTCATTCTCATATGATAACCTGCAAATTTTTTTGACAATGCATGATTAGTAATAATTATTTTTTTTAAATTATTATCCCAACTTGTATATAATGGTAGACAATTTTGATTTGCAAAAAAAAGATTTTTTGTATCTATTTCAGAAACTAGATCTTTAGTATTTATTCTTGTATAATTAAATAAAAACTCACTAGATTCATCAATTTCTTCTTCTTTTAAATAAGGATATAATTCTTCATGAGGTTCTGGACCTATATCTGATTTTGATAGTTTATAAGTAGCTTGATCAAAAGATAAAATTATTTTGTTTCGGTTTATTTTATCATAGTCATCAAAAAATGATTCTAAATAGTTAAAAATTTTTCCTTTAGAAATTTTAGAAGAATATTTTTCGGAAATAGGTAATATTCCATCTGATTGTGTATTTTTCTCAATTATTTCAGTTGCATCACGAGGATCTATAGTTTCTTCTTTATTACTATTTTCATCTTCAGTTGCATCTTCATCAATTTCTTCATCTTCTTCTATATCTTCGTTAGCTTCTTCATCTTCATCATCATTTTCACTTGTTTGAGCTTGATAATCTAAATTTTTTACTGGATCACTTTCAAAATCATATTTTTGATCCTCATATTGATCTAATCTTTCTTTGTTCTCAATACCCGATCTAGATACAATAATTTTATTTTTATTAAATTGATAACTTTTTAAGTCTGAGCCATTAAAAAGACCAAAATCAAAATAATCAATATATTTTAAAAAAGAATCTTCATTAAATTGGCGATGCTCTTTTTCATCTAATTTTAAACTGAAATATTTATCAATATTTCGTAATGTTCCTGTAAATTGTTGACGATAAACTTGCGAAGTTATATGTTTTGATCCTCCAAAAAATTCTTGAAAAAGCTCAAAAATACAATCATCAACGCTCATGTATGGGCGAATATTATTATAAAATTGTGTTAAAATTCGTCGTTTTATATATAAATCAAGCTCTTGTTTGCCATTTAATCTATATTTTCTAGGTAAACGATTAAAAAAGGTTCCAATATCTAATGTTTTTAAAATTTTAAAAAAAAGACAATTATTATAGTATTGTCTAAGACGCATACCTACATCTATATGTTCTTCAACCAAATACCCTTGATCTATTTTAAAAGTTCCAGGGAAACATGGCTCATTTTGTAAAGTATTTCTTGCTATAAAAACATCAGAATCAGTTTCCTCTGTTCTTTGAACAGTTTCTTGCAAATCATACCAAATAATCAAACGATCTAAAAAATGATTTCTATCTGTAGTTTCCCCTCCATCATCTAATCCATAACGAGATGGAAAAGTTGGACTTGTTAAATTACTTAAGAAGTTTTGTGATAATTGAACTAGCCATTTCGTTGCTAAAAAAATATTAAATGAATAATGCGTATTCTCTAAACTTTGATTTACAAAACTTTCATTTAAATAATATCGATATGTTATTATTGGGGTTGCTGCTGGAAGTTTACCCACCGGAGAATCTGGATCAAAATTAAGTAAACCGTTCTTAGAAAAAGATCCTGGAACTAATTTATTACTTTTTGTAGACAGTGTCTCTGAAAAACCAAGTCGTCTTGAAATATCTCGTCCTTGTTGAAGCCCCATTACAAAAGCAGCTGAAAGATTTTCAAGTCTTTTTAGCCATGCAAAATCAGCACCATAAGCTAAATCTTCAAGACTTAATGTGTGATCCATTTCCGGAAAAATTAAATAAGAGCCTCTATTAAATGGAAAAGATTTAAATTCCGCAACCATAGGGTCTATACTAACTACGCTTAACAATTCGCAGCCTCCTTCATTAATATAGAAATTGCTAAGCATATTTGTAACATTATTAAAAGCACCATCTTCTGAAACAAAACCTAAAGGTCCTAATACTACAAAAAATATTGCATAAAATGGAAGAGTTGAAAGTCCTACAAAAGTTGCAAGATAAAAGGTATATTTATTAACACGATTAATAAATTTACTTCTTAAAAAATAATAAGTATCAAAAATATATTTTTTTAATCGTAAAAATAGCCACATCCAACCACCTGTAAAAATAATAGAGCCAATAATAAGACCAAGTATATAAGTAAAATTTTGTAAAAAATATAAAATTATATGATTTGATTGAATTCCGCTTAATATTGTTGGATTTGGTGAAAAAGTAATATTAGTTAAAAATGGAAATAATGTTCCTTGTTCACACCATCCTAACAAAAAACTTGTTATAAAAATTTTTTTATAAAATGGATGATTCCAAGTTTTTAATTCAAGATAAGTTTCCGTATAAGTTGAAAAAATAATACGACTTATTAAGACTAAACCAAAAATATAATTTAAAGGTTCTAACGTTAACCAACGGATCATTAAACTTTGAATTCCAAAAATAATACAACTATAAAAAAGAATTTGACCTGCAATATATCCTCCAAGTGTATAACAAGCTGCTGGAATTCCTTGAATAAGTAATCGTCGAATAGCACTAAAATGAACAATAGAAACAGGCAGTGTAAAAAAAAAGCTATTTAAAATCCCAAGAATTAAAGGATTATGATCAAGCTGTAAAACTTCTTGAAAATCAAAAAGAAGAGCAGCATAAGGTTCTGATTTAAGAAAAGAAAAATTTAAACTAGGTCTTCTTAAAGGTAATAAAATATAATTAAAAATCCAATGAAGTTTTCCAAAACGTAAAAATAGATCTTTAATTACAGTTAATAAAAAAGAACATGTTTCATTTGATGCCTCTGAAACTGATATAATTTGTTTAGCACTTAACTCAGTTAATACTTGATTAAGATCGCGAACTATTGAAATAATTGACATAAAAAAAAATCCTCCTTTTTTTTAATTGTTTATATATCTGAATTTCTATAAAAAAATTACTAAAATAATTTTTTTATTTATTGTTAATAAGAATAACGAGATGTTCGTCTATTGTAGATAGATCTCGCACTATTCATTGTAAAAAGAAAAATATAGGCAAAGATTATAACTGTGCCGGTAATAGAACGAGCAGCGCAAAGATCATATTGTTCTAATGACTGAAAAACTAAAACAGAAGTTACTAAATCATCAAAAGCTAAATTAGATGAAAGCATAACAACAGTACCAAATTCTCCGATAGATCGTGCAAAAGTTATTGTAAATCCTGAAATTAATGCTGGTATTAAAGCAGGGAAAATAACACGAGAAGCTGTCTCATATGGACTTCCTCCTGCACACCATGCAGCTTCTTCCATTTCAATGTCAAATCGTTCTATTATAGGTTGAACTGATCTTACAACAAAAGGAAAAGATACAAACATCATAGCTAATAAAACACCAAATTTAGAATAAACTATTTTAATATTTGCTGCTTGTAATATAGGGCCAAACAATCCTTTATTACCAAATACTGAAGTTATTGCAATTCCACCAGCTGATGTAGGTAAACAAAGAGGCACATCTACCATTTTATCTATGAGAGCTCTTCCTCTAAAATTAAAACGAGTAATAATCCATGCAACACAAAATCCGAAAGCTGTATTAAAAACAGCTGTAAACAAAGCCAAAGAAAAAGTCAATTTATAAGTGGCTACAGCAACTGGATCAAAAGCTTTTTCTAATATTTGTTCCCAAGTATATTCTAAAAAAAGTTTTCTATATAATATAGATATTGGTAATATCAAAATAAAAGAAGAATAACTCATTATTCCAATACAAGTACCTCTAGTTGGATCTACATTATCACAATAATTATCTATTTTTGTTTCTAATTTTGTAGATATAGTATTTATCTTTAATTTTAATAAATTTAATGTTTTTTTTGCTTTACTTAAAGCTTTTTTAGCTTGAATTTGAGCCTTTCGACGCAAATTTTGTAAATTATTTTTTGATTTAGATTTTCGTTTTTTTGGAACTGCCATATATTTTCCTCCTTATTTTTCATTTTTTTATATATATGTATAAAAATACTTAAAAAAAAGCATTATAATATTGAAATAATAGAAAGCTTATTTAATAAGTATATGCTAGGAGGGAGTCGAACCCCCGGCCCCATGGTTCGTAGCCACGTGCTCTAATCCACTGAGCTACAAGCACGAACTTCTATTTTATATAAGTAAAATAAATATACTTATAATATTTTTTTATCATCCAAAAATCTTTTTTTGATTTCTCATATATTGTTTCTTTAAATAAAGTTCTCTTATTTTAGAAAAGAATAAAATTCATATACATAACTAAAATTCACGGAGGATATATTTATGAAACATAAAATAAAAACTTATACACAAGTAGATCTTTTAGATCCATGCGAATTAGAAAAAAATAAACAAATATTAAATAAATTTTACGAAATCGAACCGATTACTTATGTAAAATATTTATCAGAAATTCAAGTTGAAACTCCCCCATCTATGGCATCTATGAAACAATATACAAAACCATTGCTACAAGAAAATACAAAAGCACGTGTTTTAGTAGTAACATCTGGAAAAGGTGGTGTAGGGAAAACAACAACAACAGCTAATTTAGGAATGTCACTAGCTCGATTTGGGTATCGTGTTGCTTTAATTGATGCTGATATTGGATTACGAAATTTAGATTTATTATTAGGATTAGAAAATCGTATTAATTTTACAGCTATGGATATTATTGAAGGGAAATGTCGACTAGACCAAGCGCTCGTACGAGATAAACGTTGGAAAAATTTAGCATTGCTAGCTGTATCCAAAAATAATCAAAAATATAATGTAACTCAAAGACATATGCGACAATTAGTTTCTTCAATACTTGAATTAGGCTATCAGTTTGTTTTAATTGACTGTCCCGCTGGTATTGATGTTGGGTTTATTAATGCAATTGCGCCTGCGCAAGAAGCTATAATTGTAACAACTCCTGATATAACAGCTATTCGTGACGCTGATCGAGTAGTTGGTTTATTGGAAGCAAATACTGTAATCAATAGTACATTATTAGTTAATCGTGTTCGTATGGATATGATTCAAAATAGTACGATGCTTTCAGTTAAAGATGTACAAGAAACTATAGGTATTAATTTATTAGGCGCTATACCAGAAGATCCAAATGTTATTATTTCTACTAATAGAGGAGAACCTTTAGTACTAGACAAAAAACTAACTCTTTCTGGTATTGCTTTTGAAAATGCAGCACGTAGATTAATTGGTCAAGAAGATTATCTTGTAGAACTTTATGAACCACCTAAAGGTATGATTCAAAAACTGCAAAATTTCTTTTTAGGGGATAATTAAAAAATATATTTATTATTCTATTTATATTTTTATGGAAAATTTAAAAAATTTATTAGTTAACTTTCAATATGAGAAAATAAATTTTTTCTCATTATTTTTACTAGTATGTAGTTTTACACTTGGTAATTTAATAGGTATTATATCAAAAAAAATAAATTATAATATTTTTACTATATTTTTTTTTAATATAATAATCGAATTTATAAATTATCTTTGCTATTCTTCAAATACACTAGAATCATTATTTAATAAAATTCCTATACGAGGAAAAATAAAAATTTTATTAAATATTTTTAAACGTGGTCTATTATTAGGAATTTTTGTAGAAGCTTTTAAACTTGGAAGTTAAAGAAAAAATTACCTAGCATTAAACTATTTTCCCAAAAAGCCTCCCTTTCAGTATTTTCGCCCCAAATGCGTTTCACTTCTTAGTTCGGAATGGATGAAAGGTTAATAATTAAATTATTAAGGTGGTTCCGCATAAGCTGGAACACTAGGTATTAAAAAATTTATGGTCAAAAACGCTCGGTCTTTTAGTATATTTCAGCTCCTTCCATTACTGGTTATACACCTAATACCTATCAAACGGTTAGTCTTACCGGGACCGATTTTTTTTAGTTAAAAACTAAAAAAAGAGAGTACTCATCTTGAGGTGAGTTTCCCACTTAGATGCTTTCAGCGGTTATCTTCTCCATACATAGCTACCCAGCGTTTCCTATTGGCATAAGAACTGGTATACTAGAGGTATGTCCTTCTAGGTCCTCTCGTACTATAGAAAAATCCTCTCAATACTCTAACGCCTACACCGGATATGGACCAAACTGTCTCACGACGTTCTGAACCCAGCTCACGTACCGCTTTAATGGGCGAACAGCCCAACCCTTGGGACGTACTACCGCCCCAGGTTGCGATGAGCCGACATCGAGGTGCCAAACCTTCCCGTCGATGTGAACTCTTGGGGAAGATCAGCCTGTTATCCCTAGAGTAACTTTTATCCGTTTAGCGACAGCCCTTCCACACGGAACTGTCGGATCACTAAGACCGGCTTTCGCCTCTGTTCGACTTGTAGGTCTTACAGTCAAGCTCCCTTATGCCTTTACACTCAACAGCTGATTTCCGTCCAGCCTGAAGGAACCTTTGCACATCTCTGTTACCTTTTAAGAGATGACCGCCCCAGTCAAACTGCCCGTCTGAAACTGTCAAGCGCCCTGCTTCAAGGGACGCTATTAGAATCATAACTTTTTTAGAGTGGTCTCTCACTTTTTGGCTACAATTTTCCCGAAAGAAAATTTTTCACGCCTCCCACCTAGACTGCGCAAAAAAAACTCTAATTCAATTTCAGATTACAGTAAAGCTTCATAGGGTCTTTCTGTCCAGGTGCAGGTAGTCCGCATCTTCACAGACATTTCTATTTCACCGAGTCTCTCTCCGAGACAGCGCCCAGATCGTTACGCCTTTCGTGCGGGTCGGGATTTATCCGACAAGGAATTTCGCTACCTTAGGACCGTTATAGTTACGGCCGCCGTTCACCGGGGCTTCAGTTACAAGCTTCTTCTTAAAAAGAATAACCTATTTCTTTAACCTTCCGGCACTGGGCAGGCGTCAGCCCCCATACGTTGTCTTACGACTTTGCGGAGACCTGTGTTTTTGATAAACAGTCGCCTGGGCCTGGTCACTGCGACCAAAAAATGAAAAATCATTCCCTGGTACCCCTTCTCCCGAAGTTACGGGGCCATTTTGCCGAGTTCCTTAGAGAGAGTTAGCTCGCGCCCCTTAGTATACTCTACTAACCCACCTGTGTCGGTTTAAGGTACAGGTATTTTGTATTTATTGATAATACAGGCTTTTCTTGAGAATATGATAGAAAATTTATTTATATAAAATAAACGCATTACTAATTGGTTAATTTTTAAGAAAGTTTTTTTTCTTTCTTAAACCTCTTAAGCTTACACTGAAATCCAATAACAGCAAATTGCTACCTCTTCTGTCCCCTGGTATCAAATACAAAATAGTACAGGAATATTAACCTGTTTTCCATCGACTACGCCATTCGGCCTCGCCTTAGGGCCTGACTCACCCTTCATGGACGAACCTTGTGAAGGAATCCTTGGGTTTTCGGGGCATTGGATTCTCACCAATGTTTGCGTTACTCAAGCCGACATTCTCACTTCTGCCCGGTCCATTTTAATTTTCATTAAAACTTCTCCCCAAGCAGAACGCTCCCCTACCGATATTTTTGTTTAAAAAAAGAGAGATAATTTAATTTAAAAAAGGAAAATTAAGTGGAGATAATGTTAATGTGAGTGTATCATAAGTGTGTCATAGAATTCTTCACATTAGAACCCCAATACTTGAATCGGTTATTAAAAAATAACCTCTATAAAACAAAAAATATCCCACAGCTTCGGCAGATAATTAAGTCCCGGACATTTTCGGCGCAAAAACGCTAACACCAGTGGGCTATTACGCACTCTTTAAAGGATGGCTGCTTCTAAGCCAACCTCCTGGTTGTATTTGCATTTTCACCTCCTTTATCACTACATTATCATTTGGGGGCCTTAGCTGGTGGTCTGGGCTGTTTCCCTCTCGACAATGGAGCTTATCCCCCATAGTCTCACTATTACATCGTAATTTCTAGTATTCAGAGTTTGCCACGATTTGGTACCGCTCTCACAGCCCGCACCATAGCAGTGCTTTACCCCTAGATAAACTTAATGTAACGCTGCGCCTCAACACATTTCGGGGAGAACCAGCTAGCTCCGAGTTCGACTGGTATTTCACCGCTAACCACAGTTCATCCGCCAATTTTGCAACATTGGTCGGTTCGGACCTCCACTTGGTTTCACCCAACTTTCATCCTGACCATGGTTAGATCACCCGGGTTCGGGTCTAGAAAATATGACATATCTCTTTCTAAATAATATAAAAACGCCCTTTTAAGACTTGCTTTCGCTCAGGCTCCGAAATAATTCTTAACCAAGCCACATTTTCTAAGTCGCCGGCTCATTCTTCAACAGGCACGCGGTCAGTTACTTAATAACCTCCCACTGTTTGTCAGCATAGGGTTTCATGTTCTTTTTCACTCCCCTTCCGGGGTTCTTTTCACCTTTCCCTCACGGTACTACTTCGCTATCGGTCATCTAGGAGTATTTAGCCTTACGAGGTGGTCCTCGCTGATTCATACGGGATTTCACGTGTCCCATATTACTCGGGAAAACTTTAAATTAATAAGAAATTTTAAATTACTGGACTTTCACCATCTATGGTACAGTATTCAGCTGTTTCACATAATTTCTTAAAATTAATTTATAAAATAAGTTATCCCACAACCCCAATTAAAAAAAAATTGGTTTAGGCTGTTTCCTTTTCGCTCACCACTACTAAGGAAATCGCTTTTGCTTTCTTTTCCTTCAGTTACTAAGATGTTTCAGTTCACTGAGTTCTCTCTAATTTGCTTATGAATTTAACAAATAGTTTAAAAGGTTGCCCTATTCGGGAATCTTCGGGTCTTTACTTGTTTCCAGTTCGCCGAAGCATATCGTCGGTTCCACGCCCTTCATCGTCTCTAGATGCCTAGGTATCCACCCTACGCTTTAAATAATTTGACCATAAACAAAAACACTTTTGTTTTTGGTGGAGATAAGCGGATTTGAACCGCTGACATCTGCCTTGCAAAAGCAGCGCTCTACCAACTGAGCTATATCCCCGGGTAGGGTAGGCTATGCTGGATTTGAACCATCGACCTCACCCTTATCAGGGGTGCGCTCTAACCAGCTGAGCTAATAGCCTTGATTATAGATATTTATGCTTTTATTTAATTATAAATATCCTTATTTAATATAATTTATGTCCTTTTTAAGGAGGTGATCCAGCCGCACCTTCCAGTACGGCTACCTTGTTACGACTTCACCCTAGTCATCAACTCTGCCTTAAGCACCCCCCTCCTTTTTCTGGTTAAGGTAATGATTTTGGGCATAGCCAACTTCCATGGTGTGACGGGCGGTGTGTACAAAACCCGGGCACGTATTCACCGCAGTGTGGCTGACCTGCGATTACTATTGATTCCAACTTCATGCAGGCGAGTTGCAGCCTACAATCCGAACTGAGACCGTTTTTTTGAGATTCGCTTATCTTTGCAGAATGGCTGCTCTTTGTTTCGGCCATTGTAGCACGTGTGTCGCCCAGAATATAAGGGGCATGCTGACTTGACCTCATCCTCTCCTTCCTCCGGCTTAACACCGGCAGTATTTTGAATTTCCTTAAAAATTTAAGCAATACAAAAAAAGGGTTGCGCTCGTTGCGGGACTTAACCCAATATCTCAAGACACGAGCTGACGACAGCCATGCACCACCTGTGTTCACTATTTTAGCATATATTATTTTAATTTAAATTAAAAAATTAAAACAATATATAAGTGACATGTCAAATCCTGGTAAGGTTCTTCGCGTTGCATCGAATTAAACCACGTACCCCACCAATTGTGCGGGTTCCCGTCAATTCCTTTGAGTTTCACTCTTGCGAGCATACTTCCCAGGCGGGAAACTTAATGCGTTAGCTACGATACTGAATGTTTTTTATGCACCCAACATCTAGTTTCCATCGTTTACGGCGAGGACTACTGGGGTATCTAATCCCATTTGCTCCCCTCGCTTTCGTCTCTCAGTGTTAGTGATGGCCCAGCAGAGTGCTTTCGCCTTTGGTGTTCCTCCCGATATCTACGCATTTCACCGCTTCACCGGAAATTCCCTTTGCCTCTACCATACTCTAGTCTAAAAGTTTATTTCGCATTTCTAGAGTTAAGCCCTAATCTTTAACAAAATACTTTTTAAACAACCTACAGACTCTTTACGCCCAATTAATCCGGATAACGCTTGCATCCTCTGTCTTACCGCGGCTGCTGGCACAGAGTTAGCCGATGCTTATTCTTCAGATACCGTCATTATTCTTTTCTGAAAAAAGAAGTTTACGACCCATGGGCCTTAATCCTTCACGCGGTATTGCTCCGTCAGGCTTTCGCCCATTGCGGAAAATTCCTCACTGCTGCCTCCCGTAGGAGTCTGGGCCGTGTCTCAGTCCCAATGTGGCTGATCATCCTCTCAGAACAGCTACTGATCATTGCCTTGGTACGCTATTATCGCACCAACTAGCTAATCAGGCGCAAGCCCTTTTTTTGGCAGCTTTCGCTTTTATCTTCTCAGTTATATAATGTATTAGCTATCATTTCTAACAGTTATCCATCTCCAAAAAGTAGGTTCTTACGTATTACTCACCCGTCCGCTACTCAGTATATCTTTTAGATACCTTCGTTCAACTTGCATGTGTTAAGCATACCGCCAGCGTTCATCCTGAGCCAGGATCAAACTCTTCATTTTTTTCAATTAATAATATAATTCATATTATATTAAATCGTCAAGCCGGCTATCCTCTATTTAATTATTTTTCTTTCTCTCCTCAGATAGGGATTGAACCTATGGCCAATCGGTTAACAGCCGACCGCTCTACCACTGAGCTACTGAGAACTTTTTTTTCTTTTTTTAATAATATATAATTATATTATATACAATTACTCGGAGTCGAACCGAGACGGATTTTTATCCATAAGCCCCTCAAGCTTACATGTCTACCTATTTCATCATAATTGCTATGATTTTTTTACTTAAATATAAGTAAATTAAACCTTTCTTGAATAATATTCAACTACTAAAAGTTCATTCAATTTAAGTTGAACTGAATCGCGAGGTATTAAATTCATAATAGTAGCTTCTATATTATGCTCTGTTTCTTTTAAAGAAGCAAATGAAGAAATATCACTATTTGATCTTTCTAAATTTGACAGAATTAATGGTAAAGATTGTTTAATTATTGAAATAGTATCATTAATTTTACAATTATAACTTGGAATATTCATATGCGTTTGATTAACAATAATATGACCATGATTAATAAGTTGGCGCGCCGCTGGAATAGTAGGTGCAAAACCTAATCGATAAATTATATTATCTAAACGCATTTCTAAAAATTGTAACAAAATTTCGCCAGTAGACCCTTTTTTACGACGAGCTTTTTTTATATAATTTATTAATTGTCGTTCGTGAACCCCATAATTAAATTTGAGCTTTTGTTTTTCTTTAAGACGAATGGCATATGAAGTTTCTCGATATTGTTTTTGAAACCCTGCCATTTTTTTTTTACCGTGTTGTCCTGGTGGCGTCCTTCTTGTAATTTCTTTTTGTGAAAATCCAGGCAATTCCCCTAAACGGCGCAAAATACGTAATTTTGGACCTCTATAACGTGACATATAAAAAAAAGTATAACTAATTATTTTTGTATTGATTCATAACGTGCTTTTGCAAGTTTATATTGAAAAATAGCATTAATTCGCTGTTTTTCAGTTTCTGCACTTTCTAAAATACTTTTTGCTTTTTGAAATTCTAAATTATATTGTGAAATATCTAACTTATTTGAAACTTCAACAATATTTGTTAATATATTAACATTATTTTGCTTTATAATAGCAAATCCCCCAAAAATAATATAAGAATAAATTTCTTCTTCACTAAAAATAGAAAGTATTCCAATATCTAAAGCTGTCATAAATGATGTATAATTTTCTAAAATAGAGATATATCCTGTGGTAGTTGGAAGGATTATTTTTTTTGCTTTATTTTGATAAAAAAAACCACTAAGTGTTAAAATTTTAATTATTATCGTCATAATTATCATCAAATATATATTTTGTAAGAGCTTCCTCGACTTTTCCAACTAAATAAAAATATTGCTCTGACATAAAATCTACACATCCATCTAATATAAAATTAAATCCTGCAATAGTGTTTTCTAAACGTACATATTTTCCTGATAATCCAGTAAAAGCTTCTGCAACAAAAAATGGTTGTGATAAAAATCGTTCGACCTTTCTAGCACGGGAAACAATCAATTTATCTTCGGGTGATAATTCATCTAAACCTAAAATTGCAATAATATCTTGTAATTCTTTATAACGTTGTAATGTTTGTTTAACTCGTTGTGCACAATTATAATGGTAGTCCCCAACTATATGCGGTTGCAACATTGTTGATGTTGAAGCTAATGGATCTATGGCAGGATATATTCCTTTCGATGATAAATTTCTCGAAAGCACTGTAGTTGCATCTAAATGTGCAAAAGTTATGGATGGTGCTGGATCAGTTAAATCATCAGCTGGCACATATACAGCTTGAATAGAAGTAATACTTCCATCTTTAGTTGAAGTAATACGCTCTTGTAAGGCACCCATTTCAGAAGCAATAGTTGGTTGATACCCAACAGCAGACGGAATTCGACCCAATAATGCTGAAACTTCTGAACCTGCTTGAACAAATCTAAAAATATTATCAATAAATAATAAAACATCTTGGCCAGAAATATCTCGAAAATATTCAGCCATTGTTAGTGCTGTTAATACAACTCTCATTCGTGCACCTGGAGATTCATTCATTTGGCCATAAACTAACGCTACTTTAGAATTTGACAAATTTGATTCATCAATAATCCCAGACTCTTTCATTTCTATATATAAATCATTTCCTTCACGTGTTCTTTCTCCTACTCCAGCAAAAACCGAAACTCCTCCGTGTGCTTTTGCAATATTATTAATTAATTCCATAATTAACACTGTTTTACCCACGCCGGCACCCCCAAATAATCCTATTTTCCCACCTCTTCGATATGGAGTTAATAAATCAATTACTTTGATACCTGTTTCAATAATTGAAAGTTTTGTATCTAAATTTAAAAATTCAGGAGCTGATCGATGAATAGGAAATTTTTCTGATATTTCTAATAAATTTAAATTATCAATAGTTTCACCTAATACATTAAATATGCGTCCTAAAGTACATTGTCCAACAGGAACACATAAAGCTGCGCCTGTGTCTTTGACTTTCATACCACGTTTTAGTCCTTCAGTAACAGTTAAAGCAATTGCTCGGACTTTATGATTACCTATTAATTGTTGCACTTCACAAACAATATGAGAAGCTTCTTTATTATTTTGTTCTTCTTTATAAATGATTAATGCATTGTATATTTTAGGTACATGATTTTCTGGAAAAATAATATCGAGAACAGGACCAATAATTTGTGTAATAACTCCAAGATTATTAGGTTGTTTTTTGTCTAAAATAGTCATATTTTTATTTTTTTTTAATAATTTCTTTTATATTTTAAATAAAGTGTAAAAAGCATTGAAAAGTACTAATAATACTATATTAATAATAATAATAAATTATGGGATATCGCCAAGTGGTAAGGCAGCGGGTTTTGATCCCGCCATTCGGAGGTTCGAGTCCTTCTATCCCAGCTTATAAAATTTCTTTAATGCTTATAGCCGAGATAGCTCAGTTGGTTAGAGCAGAAGACTGAAAATCTTTGTGTCACCAGTTCAAATCTGGTTCTTGGCAAAAAATTCTTTACATTCTATACTTTTGAAATAATATAAATAATCTAACATATTCAATTTGAATATATTGAAGACTTACTTTTGTATAAGATTTTAAGATACAAAATAAGAAACGGCGTTGTTCTGCCTTTGATAATTTTTTAAACTTAAATTTTTTCAAATCTCTAGAATTCTTTATTTTTTTTTTTGTTATTTCATGTATATCGTAGTGTTCTTGCACTAAAATATTTAAAAATTGATAAAATTTAAAATCAAAAGCTTTTTTAGATAAAATTCGTATTTTAGTGAAAATATTATGTCTAATATTATTTCGTGAAAACATTAAGTTATTATTACTTGAATCTACAATTATTGGAATCGAATAATAACTTATTAATTTTAATATATCATTACGATGATATGTAATTAAAGGTCTATATAATTTCATAGAAAATTTAGGTTTTGTATATTTATAAGAAAAACCTAAATAAATAATTTTTTTTTTTAGAACTTTAACATAAAAAATATTTTTTTTTAAATAGAAACCATTAAATTGAAAAAAAAATAAAAATACATCACTTTTTTTTTTTTGTTTTATAAATTTTTTTTTCCAATAAAATTTTTTTATTTTAATAAATTTTATTAATCTTTTTTTATTAATTTTAGTTTCTGCTAAAAAAGATAAAAAATTTTTATTAAAAAGATTAATAAAAAAAGAATTTTTTATTTTCTTATGAGTTTCAAACTCAGACAAACCTTGTGGACTTGATCCTCGAATTAAATTAAAAAAAGCTGTTTCTAAATAATCTGTTGCTGTATGTCCTATTAAGAGGTTAGTACAATGCTCAATCCTTAAAACTCTATAATAACAAAAAGTTCGCCATTTTCGTGCATTCAGCTCATTTTTAATAAAATGTTCTGTAAAACTAATGGTTAAAGATTTTTCAAAAAAAAAAGCTAATTTAAAAATTTGTTTACAAGAAAAAAAATTAGAAACTTGCCATAAATGATGACAATACAAAAAATGACAATTGATTGTATTAGTCTTTTGTAAATGTATTAATAAAAAAAATAAAAACATTGAATCTTGCCCACCTGAAAGAGTACAAAGATTATTTGAAATATCTTTTGAAAAATTTGGAACAAAATTGTTTATTAAAGAATATAAAATAATAAAAAATTTATTGGTCATAACAGAAGAATAATATAAATAACAAGAAAATTCTTTTTTGAGCTACCCGGGACTCGAACCCGGAGCTTGTCGGTTAAAAGCCGAATACTCTACCATTGAGTTAGTAACCCTAGTCTTTTGGGGAAATCTTAATACACCTTGATGTATTATTTATATAAACTATACTGCTAATCGGATTTGAACCGATATAGAGAATACTCTGTAACTTTTTGAAAGTTATGTGTATACCAATTCCACCATAGCAGCTTTAATTAAATAAGCTTTTATATTATTTATACTTCTAGGCGAACGACGGGAATCGAACCCGCGGTAGGTGGAGCCACAGTCCACTGCCTTACCACTTGGCTACGCACGCCAGCGGATAGCGGGAATCGAACCCGCACCTCTTGCTTGGAAGGCAAGGGCACTACCTTTATGCAATATCCGCAAATTTAATTAATTTAGTTAATAAAGCTATCCTAAGTCATCTTCTTTAGTTTCAGTTTTTCTATCAACTTCTGGGAAATTTGATACTTGTTCGTTTTTTTTTCTTTTTTTCGAAAAAATATAGTTATTTTTTTTTATTATATTTGGATAATATGTATTTAGTATATGAATACCTAATCGTTTTTTATTTTTATCAGTATTTTGATTAGAATCTTGTTCTTTTATATTAGTTTGCTCATTATTGTCACTAGTTTTAGCATTTTTATCATTTACTTCTATATCTATATTTGTTTCTACGTCTATATTTATTTCTTTCTCTTTTATTTCAAAATCATGAGACTCACCTAACATACCAGCTATATCAAGCCAATGAATTTTTGGTTTTGCTGAGTTAAATCCCCATGATTTATATAAAATTTTATATTTTGGTAAAGGTCCTATTTCTGTTTCAGTATTAAGTAAATCTTCTTTTAAATTATCACAATTTATCCCATAATTTTTACAAATTTCATAAATAGTATATTCACGTAAAATTTCATCAGAAGTTAACACATATGCTAAATGATCAAGCAATTCGCGATATTCATTTAATACAATAAATGCTAAATTAAAAGATTCCATAAATATTGAATGCATTTGATAATCACGAGCTAACGCTGAAAACTCAGGCATATTTATAATTGTTGAAACTTTTTCTAATATCATATTTCGATGGAATGTTTTATCTGGTGGAACCCAATGTACATTAAAACGCCATTCTTCAGGATCATCTAACCAAATATAAAACCACTTTTGTATTTCAGTGAATAAAAATTCTTCATGAGCTTTCATTTGCCACCAGCTTAGTGGGAATCGTGTTTGTGGGTTTTTATCTGCATGATCTCCTAATAATTCAATAGCTGTTGGCGTTTGTTCATAAAATTGTGAATATTCATGCATATATTGTTCCCCTATATCACCAAACGCTCCATTATTATGGTTAAGAATCATTTCAGGATATTTTTGAAAAAGAATATTTCGATCATATAAATGCCATTGATCTATTAATAAACTTACAAGCGTTTGAGCTACTTTCCAATCTTGTTTTCCCATATCAGAAATATTTGAAGCATCGATATACTCCGTTTGATTTTGAAAAAACATATACTCACCTACTTTGCCGCCAAAAGCCCCAATTATTCTATGTTCTAATTCACCACGACATACATAGCGAAGCCACTCTGTTTGAATAGTTTGAAGAATTTTATTATATCGAAGACTATTATGACGATACCATAAATAAGCTACTCTTATAGGAGGATGATATTTTAAAAGAGTCCCGAGAAGAGCTTTTCCAGCTTGATAATAAGCATTATGAAGTGTATCATATGATAATTTATGTTTAGATGCTGGTTTTTCAATACTAACTGTAGTAATTCTTTGAATTCCATATTCGATAGTTTCTAAAGAATGAATACTAGAATTAGATATTGCTTGTATACTTGATTCATTCATAATTGTTGCAATATCAGCAGCGCTAAAACCATAAGTGATATTCACAAGATAATCCCATGGAATACTAGAATCTGCTCCTAAAGTGTCGCTATAATATTTCAAAAGTTGTAATCGTTTTTCACTAGTAGGTAAGCCTATATGAATATGTTTATAAAAGCGCCCAGGTCGAAGTAATGCAGGATCTAAAACTTCTACTCTATTTGTAGCACCAATAATAACAACACCATCTCTAGATACAGAACCGTCCAATTCAATTAATAACTTAGAAAGCATACCAATTCGATAATATTCTCTATCATTTTCATTGATTAAATAGTTTTGAACAGTGCTATTAATTTTCATATGAAGCGCTTCTTTATTTTGTATTAATCGTGGATCAGTAATTCTTCCTAAAAGATCAGGTAGCGGTGTTATTCCACTTTCAGGGAGTAATCCTTGTTCGTCATGAACAATGCTATATAGTTCTTTTTCACCCATAAGGTGTGATCTTCTTTGGCCAATACTATCTATTTCATCAAGAAAAACAATACAAGGTGCTAATTTACGAGCTTCTTGAAAGAGGCGTTCAAGAGCTGGTGGTTCGTTGCTTCCTTGTGCTGTTAACGTTAAAACAGGAACTTTTGCTTCACGAGCAAGAGCTTGTACTACTAAAGTTTTACCTGTACCAGGAGGTCCAATAAGTAATAAACTTGAAGAATTTTTTGCAAGAATTGGATCTGAAAGGCCAAAACGTAAATAGAAAAAAGTATCTAAAAGTTTGTAACCGTAATTTTCAAAACCAACAATATTATGAAATTTTTTAGTAAAATCTCGAGCAACTCTAAACCCCGGATCTTTTTCCCCAATTAATATTTTTAATTCTTCTATAACCATTGGAGAAACGATTCCTCCTTCGCTTAAGACATCAAGAACAGATGATATAAATTCACGCGAATAGTTTAAAGCTGTTTCTTGTATGAGTAAAAAACATAGATAAACAAACGCTACTTGTGATATAACCAACCAACTATTAGCTGATAAAGGTTCCCATGTTCGTATAAAAGGCGAATATATAGTAAGTTTTCTTGTTTGTTCACGTTTTGGAAATAAAGTAGCAATTGCTTTATTTCCAATCTCTTCTTCAAAATATCGAGTTGTTTCTAGATCAAAATTAAATGATGAAATTTTTCTAAATAAAATTCGAGCTAATGGACTATAATCAATTTCATTAACAAGACCGTATTCAAGATTCGGAACTTCTTTTGGTTTTGGTAAATAGATATCAGCTGCAGGTAATCGTGTTATAGCATATCCCATTAATTCTTTTACGTAAACTTCATTTTCAATACGAGTAGTGGTATCTTCTTCTTCAAATTCAGGAATACGTGATGCGATTTCAGAGAAATATTGAGAAAAATTAGTTGATGTTGGATAACGACTTAACCAACCATTAGAACTAATACCGATAAGCATTGCGTATTTTTTAGAAGGGATTGCAGGATTAGCCATCAAAGACTCATGCTCAACAACTTCATCAAAATATGGAAATATTTTCCAAATTTTGTCAGAACGTTCTGCTCGTATTCTAGTTATAAAATCTAATTTTTCTTCAAATAATGCTTGTGCTAACATAGCATCTGTATGTCTGAACTCGAGCATTGATTTTCTATCGATTTTAGGCATCGCGTCGTCATTAAAAGCAACATTTTCAGAGAGAAGTGGATTATCAGGTGAGTTATAATTCAATAACCAAGTTCGAAGTGGACTTTCTTCAGGAGAAGGATATTCTAATTTTATATTATAAAAATCTGCAACTTCTTTAATATTAGAATCAGCTAATGCTTGTTTTAGATTAAGACTTTTTCCTGAAAAATAAGCCATAGATGAAGGTATATTCAGCATTAATGTTCCAGATGAGCGAGTTATAAAAGGTTTTACATTTTTTATTGTATTATCAAAAATAATTTGAGCGTCGCTATTTTCATTAACAGAAGCTGCAGGCCCTTTATAGCTATCTTTTAAAGATGAAGGGTCAAAATCTATTAGCGCGTCCTCTAAATCATCATGCAAATCATCTGGAGCTGCGTCTACAGGAGCTCTATACGGATCATAATCAGTAGACATATGATTTTTTAAACGAAAACCTTTACGAAGAATATCTAAATCTTGACGATAACTTGGAGGAAGGTTATTAAATTCTTCTATTAAGTTATTTTTAAGAGGTTTATCTGCTGCAATCTTATAGTTTTCTAAATCTGGTTCTTCTGGTAAATTCGGAATAAAAGATTTAGTAAACATAAGATTTTCTGGTAATTCAACTTTTATTAAAGTTGTTTTACGATTTGGTAAAAAATAATCACGTATACGTTGTAAGAATACCTGATCAATTTTTAAATCTGGATATCTATATCCAGATTTTTTTCGTAATTGAATAGGTATTTTTAAATTTTGATTTTTTGTTTGAAAAGTAAAAGAAGTATCAACACAGCTTATAAATAATTTTTTATTTTTATTAAAGATCTCTTGCATTTTTAATTGTATTGCAGGATTTTCAATAAAAGAAAAGTTTATATTGTTATACTCTTTTAAAGTAGAAAAACCTTCCAATTCTTTTTTTATGTCAGTATTTTGAATATTAGAAAAATTCAAAAATTTTCTAATAATTCTTAAATTTTTTTTGCGTCTAAGTTTTTGTAGATTTTGAATTATTGGATCTTTTACTTTTTTAGTATTGTTTTCTATTTCCTCTGTTTTATTAAAATCAAATATATTTTTCCATTTTATTACTAGATTTTCTAAAGTTTCAAAAATGAATCTTAATTTTAAATAATCAAATCGATCATAGGTTAATTTAAAAAAACTAAAATTTAATTTGTTTGGATTTTTATCAGCAACCTCTTGTAATGGTAAATTTTCGTTTAAATCTTCAGTTAATTCTTCTTCAAGATATTCTTTAGTTTCTCTATATTTATTGAAGTTAATTTGATTAAGATCTTGCAATCTTGATACTAATTTTAAAAAACCAGGTGTTTTTTCATAAAGATTTCTAATTTTTTGATTTAATAATGCTTTTTTTTCTGCTAAACGTCGTTTTCTTTTGTAATAATTTTGAAATTCTAATGTAGTACTTGAAGTTAAAAATTCTTCTAATTCTTGGTCAGTGAAATCAGGTTTTTCTTCTGTTGTCTTATATGCACTTTCTAAATATTGTGGTAATTCATCTAAGTCGTCAAAAATTTCTGAAATTTTTTGAATTTTTTTAGGCCGTGAAACCCAGTAATTATCACTTTTTGGGTCTTTTATAATACGATTACCAAATAGATTTAACTGGTTTGGACGTTTAATTAATAAATAATCATCAAACAATGTAATATAATTATTCTCTTCAACTAATATTTTTAAAGCAATATTATTTGTCATTAAAGTTTCCCATTTTATAGTTTCCATTGGGTAACATAAAAGTGGTAAGTGATTTTCAAAAATAGTTGGATTTTGAAATGGTTTATATCGAATAAAAACATATTGTACAAAAGCAAAAGCAAAAATACTTAAACTAAGTATAACATCTAACCCTGGTTTATAAAATGTGAGTTTTTTATTCATTCGTAATCGATGTAAATGAACAGCAACCTCTATTTTTTGTTTTATTAATACAGTTAATTTAGGAGTTTTTATAATATAAAAACACCCAACAATATACCAAATAGGTAAAGACCAATAAATAATACCCTTTTTTATATTGTTTAAAAAGAAAACACTATATTTTTGAAATTCTTTGATTTGAAATAATTGAAGATCAAAAGTAGGTTTAAATTTATTTCGATTTTTCCAAAGCAATATAAAATTAATTGTAATTAATCTTATGATATATTTTTTAAATGAAACACCAAGAATTTCTCTTATTTCTTGTGGTGAATATTTAAAAGGAATTTTGCTTTTAAATCGTTCAATTTTTTCGTATTTATATCCCAT